CAATTTCAGCCTCTTCATTATGATAATTCCTACAAGGACATAATGGAACTTTATAACGATCTTTATAAGTAGCTAACCCTGTAATAATTATAGAAGTTATTGATGGATCAAGAGAAAAAAATGTATTAGTCTGTTTAGCATACGTTTCTGCAAACTGTTGCATTGCTTTTATACAATCATAAAAGCTTTCACTTTTTTTTAAAGTCATAAAAAAATTTAGATCTAATCTAAAGTTTATTTATTATTCTAATTTTACTGCAAAATTTCTTAAAAAAGTAAATTATTAATTATGTTAATTAACTATCTACCTTCAATTCTAGTACCTCTAGTAGGTTTAGTTTTTCCTGCGATTGCTATGGGATTATTATTTATTTATATTGAAAAAGACACGATTGAATAGTTTTCTAGAGTAATGAGACTAAATCTATTTAGTCTCATTACTCTAGAAAACTATTCAATCGTGTCTTTTTCAATGTAAATGCTAAAGTGAAGATCCTAATCCAGAATAGGACCCAAAAATAAAAGTACCAACAACAACAATAACCCCTAGTCCACCAACCAATGCCACTAACCAAAGTGGTATTCTTCCTGTTCCTGCCATAATATTTTTAACTCCTATATCCTTATTTTAATTTTTAATCTTATAAAAAGATCTCTTCAAAATTTCTAATTAAAGAAATAACTAGAAAAAAGTACTGCTAATATGAAAAATAATAATAAACCCCAATATAATGAGGTACGACTAATTTCAACTTCTTGTTTATTAGGATTTGGACCTGTCATAAAATATACTCCTATCTTTGAATAAATTGCATTGATGTTATTGCACCTAAAAAAAATATTGTTGGTACGGCTAAACCATGAATGGCTAACCAACGAAAAGTAAAAATAGGATAAGCTACTGGTTGATTTGTATTTCTAGTCATGTTTTTCTCCTAAACTACATAGATATTTCTTTTCTTTTAAATTTAATAAATTACTTATAATCCTCTTGTGAAATCTTCGATTTCTTGTGTAACATTAAATCTATCATTTACTAATGGGACTTGTTGTCTATCTTGCGTAAAATATTCATTAGGTCTTGGAGTTCCAAAAACATCATAAGCTAAACCCGTACTTACAAACAACCAACCAGAAATAAATAAAGAGGGAATTGTAATACTATGAATAATCCAATAACGTACACTTGTTATAATATCTGAAAAAGGACGTTCTCCTGTTGAACCACCAGACATTTTATATTACCTCCATTTAAATAAAAATATATTATACTCATTGTGATTATTTAAATATAATTTAATTATTTCTCATTCCTATTTAATATATAAGATATATAAATTAAATATTTTTCAAGAGATGACCAATAATAAATTAAGTCCCTTACTAGTCTTATTAGCGGGCAGCGAGAATCGAACTCGCATCAATAGCTTGGAAGGCTATGGTTTTACCACTAAACTATGCCCGCATCTATGTATTAATATAACAATTATATATATATATTAATTTTAATTCTAAAGTAACAATAATGAAATATTAATTTAGAATTAGAGACTAGTTATTCAATTTTTGTTTTTTCAAAAATTAAAGCCCTTCTAAATTAATATTTAAAAATCTTGCAAGTTCTGAGGCTTCATTTTCTAAAATCTCTAAAGATCTTGGTTGCTCAACTGGTGTTAATGGAATTTCGCGTTGATCCTTAGTACATAAATAAATTATACGTTTAGGATTAAGACCATCTTGAATATTTAACTTAATACTTTTAAGATTTCTAAATTGATAAACTAATAGTATTTTACGATTTTTACCCGGAAAACCTCGTCGTACTATACGGACTAATTCGTTTTCTTTATCAAATTCATTATATCCGCTTCCTACATCCCAAAAAATTGTAAGACCTATGTAGAAACTTAAACCTATAGCAATAACTCCATAAAAAGTCATAATTACCCCTTGTGGTAAAAAAGATAATTGTTCGGAATTAATAAAACCTAGTAAATTTTTCTGGAAATAACTTGAAATCCCTGCAATTAAAAAGCCTAATCCACCTAAAAATAAAATAATTGTCCAAAAATAATTACTAAAACGTCTTGACCCTACTACAATATCGCGTTTTAATAAACTTCCTATATCTTCAACACTCATGTTTCATTATCTTATATTATTAAAACTCAAGACTAAAATTATAAATTTAATTTAACTAATTAAAAAATTATTGAAACTAAAAGTTAGACTTAAACTAAATTAGCTTAATTCCTTTTAAACCTAAGAATAAGCCAGAGGCCAATACAAATGCAATACTTAATAATAAAATATAGTCAATTAAAATACTCATTTTTTCACTTTTTAAAAACTATGAAAACAATATAATGTATACTATTATATATCCAAAATAAAAATACACTAATTTAATTATTTTTAACAATATATATTATATTCTATTGTATTGAAATAGAAGAATTTATTCTATGCCAATATTTAATTATTTTCTTCTAAAAATATATAATCATTATTACATAATAACTTCTTAACAAATTAATTATGACAAGTTTTATTAAACCTTATAACGATGATCCTTCTGTTGGACATTTATCAACCCCTATAACTTCATCAGCTGCAACAAAAGCCTATCTAGCTAGTTTACCTGCTTATAGAAAAGGATTATCGCCACTTTTACGAGGTTTAGAAATTGGTATGGCACATGGTTATTTATTATTAGGACCTTTTGAAAAATTAGGACCATTAAGGGAATCTGAATTAGCGCCATTAATAGGATTTTTATCTTCTGTGGGATTAATTACTATATTAACTGTTTGTCTAGCGATGTACGGAAAAGTAACGTTTGATGATTCGGATTCAACAAATACGATTGAATTACTTACAAGTAAAAATTGGAACCAATTTACTTCAGGATTTTTTATTGGATCATTTGGAGGAGTTAGTTTTGCTTATTTAATACTTCTTAATTTAAATTATTAATATGTATTAATGTTTTATGAATATATATAAAGGTTAGATATTCATAAAACATTAACACATATTGACAATTTATTCTCAAAATTTGTTTTTTCTCAAAAAGTAACAAAAAGTATAAAAGTTTTTAAATAAAGCAGAATGATAACTTTTATTATTCATAATTATGGAAATACGTTTATTGATACGCATACCATCAATGGTTGCTGAATTAATACGTTTAGACAATAATTGATCTTTTACCGCTAGAATAGATACAAATGAAACACCCAAACCTGCCTGTACCCCTCTTATAATGGCTTCAATAGAATTAAGTTCAAATTTTGTTTTTAAATTTTCAATTTTAATATTATATTTTTGCAAAATTTTATTTAGAATTTTTCTTTCAGTCAAGTCTTGATTTAAACCAATAAAATCTAACTTATAAAGCTCTTCCAAAGTTATAATATTGAGATTTTTTAATTGATAGGTTTTTGGGAGAATTAACACTATTTCTTCATCAAGATAAGGTATAGTATAAATATAATTCACCACTTCATAGGGAATTTCTTCTTCTCCTACAATTCCTATATCTATTTTGCCATGAAATACATCCCAAGATATGGAATGGGTTGCTTCAATTTCTAAAGTTAAACACGCATATGAGTGAGATTTACAGAATAACTTAATAATTTTTGGTAATAAGTATATCCCAATGGATTCATTTGAACCTATGATTAAACTAATTCTTCTTAATACTTTAATATACTTAATAGAGTGATTTGCTTCATTATACAATTGTAATATTTTAGTTGAATACTCTACTAATAAATGGCCAATTATAGTAAAATATATTTGTTTTTTATTTCTTTCTAAGATTGGAGAAGCTATTTTAGACTCCAAACTTTGGATTTTTAAACTTAAGGCTGGTTGTGAGAGGTACAATTTTTTTGCAGCATCTTTTAAGCTCTTTTCATTTTTTATTGCTCGTAGAACATTTAATTGTTCCATATTAAATAAAAAATCTTTCATTTCATTTTATTTTACATTATTATATTTGTATACAAATTTAATAAAAGTTTTTATCCTCTATAATTGTTATAACTAATCTAGAGAATAAAAATTTATTTTTATGAATTTGACAATGTGAAAGTAATCCACTATTATCTTCTATAGTTTTCTAAAATTTAACTATAAATTACTATTTATAATCAAATTTAAAGATAAACAAAAATGAATGGCTAATATTTACAGTTAAAGTTTAATCTAGAGGAAGACTGAATCAATACAAATAGAATTATATTAGAGAAAAAATCATCTATAATCTATTTAATATAAAGATATATTTAGAGCGAAATTATTATATTTTAATTAATTATACTTATAATAGTATGGATTTACGTCTTATCTTTGTTTTTTCTCCCGTATTAGCAGCAGCATCTTGGGCATTATATAATATCGGTCGATTAGCTTTACAACAATTTAATAAAATAGCTTCACGTTAGAGTAAATTAAAATTACTTAGAAAGCAAAAATTATGAATATAACTAATCTTCGTAATTTTTGCTAATTAACTAATGTTAAGTCAATTAGCAAAATTAATAGGAAAAAAATAATTTTTCCTGTTGTTATATATCAAATTGTAGATTATTTAATTACTACTTATAGTTATTAAGAAAAAAATTTCCATGGCAGTCCCTAAAAAAAGACGATCAAAATCTAAAGGTAAAATTAGACTAGCAATATGGAAAGGAAAGGGACGTAAAATGGCTAATCGGGCTTTGTCATTAGCTAAATCAATTTTAAATGAAAACTCGAAGTTTATTTTTAATAAAGTTGAAAAAGGGTAGAGAATAAGGGAACACCTAAAGATATTAAAGAAGTTGATAATCTTGAATAAAGCCAATAATTTACTATACATTAAACTAATACCACAATATATCGATAGTGTATAGTAAGCTTTATAAATATTCATTTTCTTTACGAACGTGGCGGAATTGGCAGACGCGCTAGATTTAGGTTCTAGTAAGGTTTCTTGTGAGAGTTCAAGTCTCTCCGTTCGTAAACCTTTAATTATGTTTAATAGTATTAGAAAATAGTTACATTAGAAATTTAATAATCTTTTGGAACTTTTAAAATAAAAAACGAATATTATATAAAAAAAATAACAAGTTACTTCAATAAGCTAAAAAATTATAAGAGCCTCAGAATTCTATTCAAAAAATAAAATAATTTTTCATCTCCAAAATTAGATATATAAACAGTTAATTTATAATTATATAATATTTTAATTATTCATAAACCATCCATAGCTATGTAACCCTTGTCCTAAAAAATTGACACCAAGATAACAAACCCAAACAACAAAAAAAGCAATACTAGCTAAAAAAGCTGGACCTTTTCCAGTTACACCTACTATTAATCTTAAATGTAAATACGCAGCAAAAATTAGCCAAGTAATTAACGCCCAAGTTTCTTTGGGATCCCAACTCCAATAAGAACCCCAAGCTTCATTAGCCCATACAGCCCCTGCTATAATACCAATCGTTAAAAAAGGAAAACCTAAACTGATTGTCCGTGAGCTCCATTTATCAAGTTGAGATAAAAAATTAGTTCGAGCAGATTCAGCAAAAGCTTCTTGTTCTAGAAATATATTGTTTAAACTTATAATTTCAGGACATGCATATGCTGATTGTATAGAGGATCTTATTTTATAATCTTCCCGAGTTAAAGTCATACCTTTCGCTAGGTTTACTAATCCTCTCATAAATTCTTGATAATCAAAGTATCTTTTTTCAAATGGTCTTATAGTATAGCTAAATACCAATAAAGTTACTAGATAAACAATAGAAAAAGCGGATCCAATAAGTAAAATAGCATAACTTAACATCATTAAACTCACATGCATCATTAACCAATTTGATTGTAAAGCAGGAACTAAAGCCCCTGCTTTTTGCATTTCTAGTGGGAGGGTTAATTCTGCGAAACCACTTATAAGTAAAACGATTGGTAAAATAATCCCTCCAAATATTGGGCTTTTAGCTTTTGACTCTAAAAACTGATAAGAAAATAAAAGTATAAAAGATAAAAATAACAACGATTCATATAAATTACTTAGAGGAAAATATCCATATTCGACCCAACGAATTAATAAAAAAAGAAAAATATTTATAGTTGCAAAACGTGATGTAATTTCCCCTATTATATTAAAAATTGTTACAAATTTAAAACTTAAACGAAACCAATATATGGCTGTTGATATAAATACTAAAAAAAAAAGAATATTATTCAATAAATTAAAATAATTCTCTGAGAACATCACTAAACTCCTAAAGTTGCAAAAATATACTATAAATTATACTTCATTTGTTTATAAACTTAAAACAATAAAATAATTTATTTATATATAGATTATATATCTATTTTTATATTAAAATCGATAGTTAAATATCTTCATCGTTTTACATTATATATAGACTATTAATTCTGAACTATAATATAAAGCATACTAGACTTTTATAACTTAGAATTTTAAAAATTCTTTTTTTGAAGTATATCATTTATATAAATTAGTATTTCTTAAGAGTAACTAATATGAATATCCCTTTATTTAGTTTATACAGCATAAAAATTAGGAGTTAAAAATGAAACTAGCGGTTTATGGGAAGGGTGGAATAGGTAAATCTACAACAAGTTGTAATATCTCAGTTGCTTTACGTAGAAGAGGAAAAAGTGTTTTACAAATTGGTTGTGATCCTAAACATGATAGTACTTTTACTTTAACAGGATTTCTAATTCCTACTATAATTGATACATTACAAGCCAAAGACTATCATTATGAAGATATTTGGCCTGAAGATGTTATTTATCAAGGTTACGGCGGCGTTGATTGTGTAGAAGCTGGAGGTCCACCAGCAGGTGCTGGTTGTGGTGGTTATGTCGTTGGTGAAACTGTAAAGCTTTTAAAAGAATTAAATGCGTTTGATGAATATGATGTTATTTTATTTGATGTTTTAGGTGACGTTGTCTGTGGTGGATTTGCTGCGCCATTAAATTATGCCGATTATTGTTTAATCATTACAGATAATGGTTTTGATGCTTTATTTGCGGCTAATCGAATTGCTGCTTCAGTACGAGAAAAAGCTAGAACGCACGCTTTAAGACTTGCGGGACTTATTGGAAATCGAACAGCTACACGTGATCTAATTGATAAATATATTGATGTAGTAGCAATGCCTGTTCTAGAGGTTTTACCTCTTATCGAAGATATTAGAGTTTCTAGAGTAAAAGGTAAAACTTTATTTGAAATGGCTGAAATAGATAATTCTTTATATTATATTTGTGAATATTATTTAAATATTGCAGATCAACTTATAGCTAATCCTGAAGGAGTTGTCCCAAAAGAGGCAGCAGATAGAGAATTATTTACTCTCTTATCAGATTTTTATTTAAACCCGACTCAACATAAAACCTCTATATCTCAATTTGATAATATTACTTTAGAAAATGATTTAAATGAAGTTTTTTCCATTTAGTTAAAAAAATTACTTTTTACTTATAAGATATAGATGACTATTACACAAGTTATTAATAATGTGAATTTGAAAGAAAAACTAAATTTTGATTGCGAAACTGGCAATTATCATACATTTTGTCCAATAAGTTGTGTAGCCTGGTTATACCAAAAAATTGAAGACAGTTTTTTTTTAGTTATTGGTACAAAAACATGTGGCTATTTTTTACAAAATGCATTAGGTGTTATGATTTTTGCTGAACCTCGTTATGCTATGGCAGAATTAGAAGAAGGAGACATATCAGCACAATTGAATGATTATGAAGAATTAAAAAGATTGTGTCTACAGATAAAACGAGACCGAAATCCTAGTGTAATTTTTTGGATTGGTACATGCACAACAGAAATAATAAAAATGGATTTAGAAGGAATTGCTCCTAAGTTAGAAGCTGAAATAAGTTTACCTATTATAGTAGCAAGAGCAAATGGTCTTGATTATGCTTTTACTCAGGGAGAGGATACAGTATTAGCAGCGTTAGCACAACGACCAAATTTAAAGCAATCAGATTATTTACAAAAAGAAAAAATAAATAATCATGACTACATTGAACATTTACCGCTTATTTTATTTGGTTCAATACCAGATCCCGTTGTTAATCAACTTACTATAGAACTAAAAAAACAAGGGATTCGCGTTTCAGGTTGGTTACCTTCCAAACGCTATAACGAATTACCTCAAATCTATGAAGGGAATTATGTTTGTGGTGTAAATCCATATCTAAGTCGAACGGCTACAACATTAATGAGAAGGCGAAAATGTAAAATTATTGGTGCTCCATTCCCTATTGGACCTGATGGGACTAGAGCCTGGTTAGAAAAAATATGTACAATTTTAAAAATTCAACCTATTGGTTTAAAAGAAAGAGAAAACGAAGTATGGAATAATATGTTCAATTATATTAGTTTAATTAATGGTAAAAGTGTTTTCTTTATGGGTGATAATTTATTAGAAATATCATTAGCACGGTTTTTACTACGAGCAGGAATGATTGTATTTGAATTGGTATTCCATATATGGATAAAACGATATCAGGGTGCTGAGTTAGAGTTATTACAAAAAACTTGTAAAGAAAAGAAAGTCCCATTCCCTATTATTATTGAAAAGCCAGATAATTATAATCAAGTAGATAGAATTCGTGATATGAAACCTGATCTAGTTATAACTGGTATGGCGCATGCGAACCCACTAGAAGCTAGAGGTATAAATACAAAATGGTCGGTCGAATTTACATTTGCACAAATACATGGTTTTACTAATGCTATTGAAATTTTAGAATTAGTTACTCGACCACTTCGCCGTAATCAAAAACTACAAAAAATAGGTTCACAGCAATATACTGATCGACGATAGTTTGACTTTAACTTCATTTTATACTTTTTCTGTAAACTGAAGTGAGAAAATATTAATTCTCGACTATAATATTTCTATATCTTAATATTTTTATATTAGAATATATTATGAATTAGTCTCTAATGTAAAAAATTTATTTTTCGTTAAAAATATATCGTTTATACATATCTAAAATATAATGGTTAATATGTGTTTAAAAAAGTCATTATTAGTTATTTTTTTAGCTTTAAGCTTACCATTAACTGTCTCTGCAGATGTGGCAGGTTTAACAAAATGTAGTGAATCTTCAACATTTAATAATAGGTTAGAATCTAGCGTTAAGAAATTAGAATCTCGGGTTAAAAAATATGAAGTAGGCTCTCCCCCAGCTTTAGCTTTAGAACAGCAAATAAATAGAACTAAACAGAGATTTGATCGTTATTCCAATTCCGAATTATTGTGTGGAAAAGATGGTTTACCTCATCTTATAACAGATGGAAGGTGGGACCATGCTGTTGAATTTATAATTCCAGGGGTAATGTTTATATATATTAGTGGTTGGATTGGTTGGGTTGGACGTAGTTATATAAATAAAGTTAGTATGACTTCAAACCCAACTGAAAAAGAAATTATTATTGATGTACCATTAGCAATAAAAATAATGTCATCGGGCTTCATTTGGCCAATTTCTGCATGGCAAGAATTTACTAGTGGAAGTTTTCTAGCTTCAGACTCTGAAATCACTGTTTCCCCTAGATAAGAAAATTTTATTATCTGATAACTTAAAAAAATTTAAATATTATGGAAAACTTTTTAAAATATCTTTCAACGGCTCCTGTTTTACTTACAGTCTGGATGACTTTTACTGCTGGATTTATTATTGAAGCTAATAGATTTTATCCAGATGCATTAACATTTCCTGTTTTTTAATGAAAAACACTCAATTTATACTACGCTATAATATAAGATAAACTATTTTTATTTATATCTACTGTGTAGATATAAATTGATATTTTATAAACTATAAAATCACAAAATATGATAAATATAAATGTTATATCTACTTTTACTAGTAATTTAAATTTTACAAATCTTTTCACTAAAAGTACACTTAAGGAAACTACTTATAACACCAATAGGCAATCTATCATAAACATAAATACAATAAAAAGAACACAATCTTATGATATTTATGAAAAATATAAAAACTACTGTAATTTAAAAAATTCTGATAAAGTTTATGAAAGATTAAATAATATCAAAATATATCTTTTAGCAAAATCTTTTGAGATTAATGGTAAAGACTTTAATTCTCTAATACCAATTAGTACATTAGATGATTTGTCAAACTCAGGTTATGCAAAAACTTTAACGTCAAGAGTAGGTATTTTCCAAATGAGAACTAAATCAGACTTCAAAAGTGAGCAGTTTAATGAAAGTATGTCTGGTAATCAACCTTTTTTACTTGCTCATACAATTATGTGCGATGCAGATTTTGATACTATACCAATTATATCTTTAGAGGACTTAAAAATCACTGAAGAACTTGATTATTATCAAAAAGATTTGTTCGAAGATGAAAGTTTAAAACTTCATACACAATTTATTATTGATAATAATAGTATAGGTAGAATGATTCGTTATCATTTATATCATGATCAAGAAATAAATAATTATATATTTCTTGATAACAATATATTTACAAATGTCCAATCTTATTATATAGATTATGACGATCGAGATAAGGTTAAAAAAACATTTTTAGATCAATTAAAAGATTTTAATTTGGTTAATTTATGGAAAAAAGAAAAAAAAATATTTTCTTTTTTTAATAATGAGAATCTGTTTCATAATAATTTTCATAATAATAAGGATGAATTATTAAATAAAACTATTATTCCAATTTTTTCTAATTTAGAAGATGCTCAAGATTTATTAACAACTATAATTGAGGAAATCTTAGAACCTTATAAAAAATACGATTCCACTCTTCTGACAAATGTAGATTATATTGATGATTCTCTTAATTTTAAAAATAGGGTAATTTATCATGATACAAGGATCCAAAACATAAAAAGTTGGTTAATAAAACATAGAATAATAAAATATAATATTACATTAAATCAGAATTATGAAAATTATTCAAATAATAAAAATCAGGAAATATATATCAATGAATTTGATCAAGTGCTATTTAATATAATAGGGAACACAAAAATTGTCTCTATGGGATTTGGAGATTTCTTGTATTTTTGGAATAATAAAAATATTATGAATGGAGAAGTACTATCTATACCATCTTCCAATGAATTTCGAAAAAAACATCCATTATTATCTGTAAAGCAGAAAAAATCTAAAGATCGATTTTATGAGTATCAAAAAGAACTTCAAAATACAAATATCAAAAATATACCTTACTATCTTTATGAAATAAAAGATAGTAATAGTAATCTTTAAAGTTTATATTCTCTCTAAAAAAGAGAGAATATAAACCTTAAAATTTTAACTCCGCTGCTTGAACTTTCTCAAATTGTTTCTTTTTAATTACAAAAACGATTTGTGTAAATAAAACAGAAAAAGCAAAAATAATAAAACCAATTATTCGATTAGGATCCTGTAAAACAATTTCTGTATCTGTTTGTCCAAATCCCCCAACATTCGGATCTTTAGTTAGAGGTTGATCTAATTTAATATTATCTTTTTTTGAAACAATCAATGATAGTCCTTTTGGTATATTTTGTTTTAATTCTTGACCATTCGAATTTACTATAGTAATCAACGTATCTCCTTTGTCGATAGTTTGAATTTCTATTATTTCCCCTTCAAAAGAAGAGGTTACTATATTATTATTACTTTTTTCACCTGTAGGGTAAATTTGACCACGACCTCGATTTGCACCAACATATATTGGATATTTCAAAAAGTTAACTTTTTTATTAGTTACTGGGTCGGGTGCTAGAATTGGAAAAGTAATTTCTTTATGAAGGTCCCCTGAAATTGGACCCACAACTAATACATTATCTTGACTTGAGCTATAAGGTGAAATATAAATTCCTTTATTTTTTTCTTGAATTTCTTTTGAGATTAAATTGCTTGGAGCTAATTTGAAACCCTCTGGTAAAATAACAACAGCACCTACATTTAAACCACTTAATTGTCCGTTACCCAAAATTTGCTTCGCTTCCTTCGGATAAGGAATTTTAACAGCAGCTTCAAAAACTTTATTAGGTAGAATCGCTTTAGGTGATTCTATTTGTATAGGTTTTTCTGCTAAATGACAATTAGCACAAGCTAGTCTCCCATTCGCTGCTCGTGGATTTGTATATGCTTGTTGAGCATAAATAGGGTAAGCTTGTGAATCTTTATAAGAAAACGCAAAACTAATATAAATAAACATAAAGCTTATCAGAAGAATTTTTATTATTCTTTTCAAAATTTTCATATTTACACTCGGTAAAATAAAGGTTTAATAAATAGTACTCCTTTATATAAAGGCAATAAGGGAAATTAGATTAATCCAGGATAAGCTATACTTTTTTGGCTTCCTTTTTTATTAGATTAATAGAAGTAAGACTTCCAAGAAAATATAATAAAAATAATGCACTAGATAATAATAATTGTGTTATTGGATCTGCTGATGGTGTTAATATAGCTCCCAAGATTGTAGAAAAAAGTATCATTGGTCGCCAATAATTAAACATCTTTATTGGATCCACTAATTTAAATAAACTTAAAATAATTTGAATAATTGGAACTTGAAAAACTAATCCAGTACTAAAAAATAACGCAGAGACAAAATTAAAATATTGATTAAACGACCATAATGGTTCAATAACTTCTGAACCATAAAAAATAAAGAAATTTAGAGCTGCAGGAATTAATAAAAAATAAGAAAATAATAAACCTAAAAAAAATAAAAAGATAGAACTCAACAATAACCAAAAGATACTATTTCGTTCATTTTTAGTTAAGGCGGGTCGGAAAAATAATAGTAGTTGACTTAACAATAAAGGTGTAGATAATAAAATTCCTAGAGAAAACGATATAACTAATGTTGAAATAAAATACTCTCCAGGTGATAATTGAAAAAATTGTATTTTTGTAACCGGATCTTCTAAAATTTTAACTATTAATTTCACATTATAAAATGTAATAAAAGTAAAAACACATAAAAAAGCTAAAATATAGAAGATTCGATGCCTTAATTCATCAAAATGTTCATTAAAGTATAATTCTGTATCTGAACGTGAGGAAGAAGTAAAGTTAGTCAGATTTGAATGAAATTTAAATTTTATCAGATTGCTATTTCTTTCCATAAGTCGTAAATAATACAAAATAATTACTAAGAATTTATGATCCTATAAATTGAAAAGCTTGTAGTCTTGACGAAGCTATTTTCATTTCTTGGGACGCATCAATTTTTTCTTTTGTAGTTTTAGCTAAATCTAAATTTTTTGTTGCCTGATTTAACAATTCTTTTGCTTGAGAATAATCTTGCTTTGACATCTCCTCAACTCCACTAATTAAAACAACAACTTCATCATTTTTAATGACAGCAAAACCACCTAATACAATAATTGGTGTCCATGATGAATTAACTTTAATTCTTAAAATTCCGATCTCTAAAGCAGTAATTAAAGGAGCATGACCTTTAAGTATACCCAATTGACCTGTAAGACTTGGCAGAACTACTTCATCCACTCTAGTATCCCAAATTAACCCATCTGGAGCAATGACACGAATATTTAAACTCATTGAAAAATTCCCTAATTAATTATTTAAAGTTTTTGCTTTTGATATAGCCTCATTTATATCACCAACTAAATAGAAAGCTTGTTCAGGTAAATCATCTAATTCACCACCTAAAATCATATTAAAACCTTTGATTGTACTTTCTAAATCCACATATTTTCCAGGTGAACCTGTAAAAACTTCTGCAACAAAAAAAGGTTGAGATAAGAAACGTTCAATTTTTCTTGCACGATCTACTACTAAGCGATCTTCTTCTGATAATTCATCAATACCTAAAATAGCAATAATATCTTGTAATTCTTTGTATCGCTGTAAGGTTTCCTTAACTAATTGTGCTGTCTTATAATGCTCCTCACCTACAATTAGAGGTTGTAACATAGTTGACGTTGAATCTAACGGATCTACCGCGGGGTAAATTCCCTTTGCAGCTAATCCTCTTGATAATACAGTTGTTGCATCTAAATGAGCAAAAGTCGTTGCTGGAGCTGGATCAGTTAAATCATCTGCAGGAACATAAACTGCTTGTATAGAAGTAATTGATCCTTGATTAGTTGAAGTTATTCGTTCTTGTAAAGCGCCCATTTCAGTACCTAAGGTTGGTTGATACCCTACAGCAGATGGCATACGACCTAATAAAGCGGAAACTTCAGAACCGGCCTGTACAAATCTAAAAATATTATCTATAAATAACAAAACATCTTGCTTATTAATATCACGAAAATATTCAGCCATTGTTAAGGCCGTTAATCCAACACGCATACGTGCTCCTGGTGGCTCATTCATTTGACCATATACCAATGCCACTTTAGATTCTAATAAATTTGTTTCATTAATTACACCTGATTCTTTCATTTCCATATACAAATCATTACCTTCACGAGTTCTTTCGCCTACACCCCCAAAAACAGATACTCCACCATGAGCTTTAGCAATATTATTAATTAATTCCATAATTAATACTGTTTTACCCACTCCAGCACCACCAAAGAGTCCAATTTTTCCTCCTCTACGATATGGGGCCAATAAATCTACTACTTTAATACCAGTTTCAAATATAGCTGGCTTCGTCTCAAGATCAGTGAAAGATGGTGCGGAACGGTGAATAGGTAATGTTTCATTGCCTGATGTATCACCTAAATTATCAATAGGCTGCCCTAATACATTAAAAATTCGACCAAGAGTTGTTTTTCCAACAGGAACAGAAATTGGAGCTTTAGTATCATAAACGGTAACACCTCTTTGTAACCCATCAGTGGCACTCATTGCAATAGCACGTACTCTATTGTCACCTAATAATTGCTGCACTTCACAAATAATAGGACCATCCTTTCCTTTTACTTCAAGAGCATTATAAATTTTTGGTAAAATACCTGAAGAAAAAACTGCATCAATAACTGGACCAATAACTTGTGTGATACATCCAATATTATTTTTTTCTATAGCCATATTTTTTATATAATAGTAAATAATAATGAAATCTAGTCAAGGAGTTTTTTAATTTTAAAATAAATTTATTTGCTTCTTTGATAAATAATAGATTTAAAGACTAGATTATACAAAGCAAAAAACTAATGAATTTCTATTAAAAAATTAATAATTTACTTTCAATTCAACTAATAAAATGATATTTCTATCAGTTAATTTGAAAGTCGACCTGTCGTACGTAACCAGTTTTGAGCTTCAATATAATTATTTGGAGCTAAATTAATAGCTTGTTTCCAATATTCAGCTGCTTTGTTAAAAAGTAATTTAGCAACATCAATATTTTGTTTTTCAGATGCCTTCACACCTTGATAATGATATATTACAGCAATATTATTTAAAGCTTGTGGTAAATTTTGATTAAGTTCTAAAGCCTTGTGATAATACTCTAAAGCTTTTAGATATTCTCCATTACTAGAATATATTAGACCAATATTATATAAAATAAAACTACGATCATAAGGATCTTCTTCCAATTGTAAAGCTTCATAATAGTTTTCTAAAGCTTCAGCATATTCTCCTTCAGATTGTGCAGACATACCGTCTTTATAATAAAAAAAAGCCTCTTTTTCTTCTTTACTCGCAGGAAAAACCTTTAATATAATATCAGCAACAATTGTAAAAGTTTTATCAATAAAATTATCATTTCTTTGTGAACGACTCATAATATTTTTTAATCTTTAAATAATAAAAGGTTGTTTCTAATCTTCTAACGATGTTACAAAAGGTAGTAAATTTAAGGAACGAGCAGTTTTAATAGCTCGTGATAATTGTCTTTGTTGCTTTAAGGTTAATTCTGTTGAACGACGAGATTTAATTTTACCGTGTTCAGTTAAAAATGAAACTAAAATATCAACTTGTTTATAATCGATTTTTTCGTTTGGTTTAAGTTTATAATTGTTACGTTTTGTTTTTGATGGCAAATTATTAAGCATTTTATTTTTCTTATTTTATTTCTTTTTGTGTTGTATGAGTATTACATTTAGGGCAAAATTTCTTTAACTCTAAACGATCAGGGGTATTTCTACGATTTTTTGTTGTTGTATAATTAAGTTTTTTTGTATTTATTCTAGTATTGGATATCTTGGTTCCAATAATTTTTCTCCGCTCATTATTGGAACCAATTGATTTACAGGTTGTACATCTTAATGTTATAATAATTCTAGTCCCTTTATTTTTTGCCATAAGTTAATTTAAATAAAATAATTATTTTTTAGAAATAATAATTATTATACAATAATTATTACTATTTCTAAAAAAATAATAAATTTGCTATATAACATAAATTTTAATATAAGTTTTGAAATTTACAATATATTGGAGTATAATGGTTTTTTAAAATATTAAAAAAACCATTTTTGTGGCATATCAACAAATTATAAATAATTTATAATTTTACTAATTAATTAATTAATACTAGGTTAGGAGACAATAGTATGTTTGAACGATTTACAGAAAGAGCACTACAAGTTATTATGATGTCCCAAGAAGAATCAAGACGTTTAGGTCATAATTTTGTAGGAACAGAACAAATACTCTTAGGTCTATTAGGTGAAGGTTGTGGTGTAGCGATTAATGCTGTTAGAGAATATGGAATCACTATTAGAAAAGTGAGAATAGAGGTAGAACGTCTAATAGGTAAAGGTACGGGATTTGTAGCAATTGAAATACCATTCACCCCAAGAGCTAAAAAAATATTAGAAATGTCAATAAAACAATCTAAAGATTTAAATCATAGTTATATTAATACGGAGCATATTTTTTTAGCTCTTTTAAATGATACAGATGGTATCTGTGCAAAGGTTTTACAAAATCTTGGTGCTAATATTCCTCGTATTAAAGCTTATGTGTTAAATGAATTAGATCAAAACCATGAAGCAGGTTCAAAAGTATTAGCTAATGTAGGAGCAGGGGATCAAAATCAAACTAAAGACTTATTCCTTTTTGATGACTTAGATCGAGCATCATTAGCCACACCTAATCTTCTTGAATATACAACAGATTTAACGGAAGCAGCAGAAAGAGCCAAATTAGATCCCGTGGTTGGTAGACAAAATGAAATTGAGCGTGTAATACAAATTTTGTCTAGACGTCGTAAAAATAATCCCATTTTAATTGGTGAACCTGGAGTAGGTAAAACAGCTGTGGCTGAAGGTTTAGCACAAAGGATTATACAACGTGAAGTTCCAAGTGAATTACATGAATATAAAGTATTTGTTTTGGACGTGACATTACTATTAGCTGGAACTAAATATAGGGGAGAGTTTGAAGAACGCTTAAAACGAATTGTTCAAGAGTTAAAAGAACAAAAAAATGTAGTTATTGTAATTGATGAAGTTCATACACTAGTGGGCGCTGGTGCAGCAGAAGGTGCATTAGATGCTGCTAATATATTAAAACCTGCTTTAGCACGTGGAGAACTACAATGTATTGGAGCTACAACAATTGATGAATACAGACAACATATTGAAAAAGATCCAGCTTTAGAACGTCGTTTTCAGCCTGTATGGATTAATGAACCAAGTATTGAAGAAACTATAACGATATTGAAAGGTTTACGTCTCCGTTATGAACAACATCATAGATTAGAAATTACTAATGAAGCATTAGTTGCTGCGGCAAATTTAGGTGCTCAATATATAGCTGATAGGTTTTTACCCGATAAAGCAATTGATTTAATTGATGAGGGAAGTGCTAGAGTTAGATTAGTTAATTATCGTCTTCCAGAGGCTGCCTATATTCTTGATAAAGAATTACGAAATATTTTAGACGATAAAGATTTAGCTGTTCGAGAACAAAGATTTGAAAAAGCTACTGAAATTCGAGATGATGAACTAAATTTACGTGCCCAAATGGGTGCGATTATTAAAGCACAAAAACGAGTAGTTCCTAAAGGTGTATTAGAAAGATTAAAGGTTGGAGCTCAAGATATTGCCTCGATTGTTGCATTATGGACAGGTGTACCAGTAACAAAAATTACTAAAGATGAAAATACAAGATTATTAGAATTAGAAAATGTTCTTCATACAAGAGTAATTGGTCAAAAAGAAGCCGTATCAGCTGTTGCAAGAGCTATCCGTAGGGCAAGAGTTGGTATGAGAAATATGAAACGACCTATAGCAAGCTTCTTTTTTTCAGGTCCTACAGGGGTAGGAAAAACTGAATTAACTAAAACTCTTGCTTCATTCTTTTTTGGAGCTGAAGATTCAATGGTTCGTTTAGATATGTCAGAGTTTATGGAACGACATACTGTAGCTAAATTAATTGGATCTCCACCTGGTTATATTGGTTATAATGAAGGAGGACAATTAACTGAAGCTGTTCGACGTAAACCCTATACTGTTGTGTTATTTGATGAAGTTGAAAAAGCACATCCAGATGTATTTAATTTGCTACTTCAAATACTTGAAGATGGTCGATTAACAGATTCTCAAGGTCGTGTTATTGATTTTAAAAATACAATCTTAATAATGACATCAAATTTAGGTTCTAAAGCAATTCAGAACAATGAAGCAAATTCACAAGGAATTGGATTTAGTGGAGAAACAAGTGATACAAGAAAAACAAAATATGCTCAATTATGTAATACAGTTGGAGAAAGTCTTAAAGCCTTTTTTAAACCAGAATTTTTAAATCGTATCGATGAAATTATCGTTTTTGAGCAGTTAACAAAAAATAATATTAAAGAGATTGCTATTATTATGATTAATGATTTAGTCGAGAGAGTAAAAAATGAAAAAAACATTTCCCTATCTTTAACACCGAGAATGATGGAATTGTTGCTTGAAGAGGGCTTTAACCCAACTTACGGTGCTAGACCTTTACGTCGAGCAATTGTAAAATTAGTTGAAGATAAAGTTTCACTTGAATATTTACGCTATAAAAAAGATAATGTTGATGATGATGATGATCCAGTTGATATACTAGTAGATGTAGAATTTAACAAAGTTAAAGTTTCGATCACAAAAACTTTTAAAAAAGAAGAAGAAGAAAAACAAGAACAAAAGATTATACCAAAACAAGTAAAAAAATATAAACTTTCATTACCTAGGTCTAAAGATAAAGAGCCTACTAAACCTAAAGTAATATTAGATCGAAATCAAAAAATACAAGAATCCATAATAATATAAATTAAAGAAAATTTATATTTAACCTTTTTAGGAAAATAAATTGGGTCACCTGGGACTTGAACCCAGAACTTTTCGGTTAAAAGCCGATTACTCTACCATTGAGTTAGCAACCCATTCGTAAAATAAATTCACTAACCATAATTTATGCTTAGTGAATTTATTTTAATAAGCTAATCCCATACTACGTGTTGTCTCCGCCGCTAAATAAACACGAATACTTAAAAAATCAGTTGGACAAGCTGTTTCACAACGCTTACAACCTACACAATCTTCGGTACGAGGAGCTGAGGCAATTTGTTTTGCTCTACAGCCATCCCATGGAACCATTTCTAAAACATCAGTAGGACAAGCACGAACACATTGTGTACAACCAATGCAAGTATCATATATATTAACAGAATGTGACATTTTTATTAATAGTAATAATTATTTTATTTAAAATTAAAAAATTAAAGAATCAATCAAAACTATTGAAAAATAATTGATTCTATATTATAGAATAGTATAATCTTTTATTACTTAAATTGTCAATATAAATAATAAAAATATGTAAAACAAACTCTATTAATAAATTAACAACGTTAATAGCTTAAAAATATAAAGTAAATATCTTTATTAAAAGATAAAAGGATTTATACTAAACAAAAACTATACTAATTAGTAACAGGATATTAATAATTTAATTCATAAAGTACCTGGGAAGAATAAAAATTATTTAATAAAAATTATTATGGTTGCAACTTTAGAAAGACGTGAAGAAAAAAGAGATTGGGGTACATTCGCTACATGGATTACTAGTACTGAAAACCGTTTATACATCGGTTGGTTTGGTTGTTTAATGATACCTACTTTATTAACAGCAGCATCTTGCTATATCATTGCTTTTATCGCGGCACCTCCTGTAGATATTGATGGTATACGTGAGCCTGTAGCTGGATCTTTATTATACGGAAACAACATTATTAGTGGTGCTGTTATCCCTAGTTCAAATGCAATTGGTATTCACTTCTATCCTATTTGGGAAGCTTTATCAATTGAAGAGTGGTTATACAACGGTGGTCCTTACCAATTAGTCGTTTTTCATTTCTTAATTGGTGTTGCTTGTTGGATGGGCCGTGAATGGGAACTTAGCTACCGTTTAGGTATGCGTCCTTGGATTTTTGTAGCTTTCTCTGCTCCAGTAGCAGCAGCTTCTGCAGTATTTTTAGTTTACCCTATAGGTCAAGGTAGTTTCTCTGATGGTATGCCATTAGGTATTTCTGGTACTTTCAACTTCATGATTGTATTCCAAGCTGAACACAACATCTTAATGCACCCATTCCATATGGCTGGTGTTGCCGGTGTATTTGGTGGTTCATTATTTAGTGCTATGCATGGTTCTTTAGTAACTTCAAGTTTAATCCGTGAAACAAGCGAAGTTGAGTCTGTAAACTATGGTTACAAATTTGGTCAAGAAGAAGAAACTTATAACATTGTAGCTGCACATGGTTACTTTGGTCGTTTAATCTTCCAATACGCTAGTTTCAATAACTCTCGTGCTTTACATTTCTTCCTTGCAGCATGGCCAGTAATTGCAATTTGGTTAACTTCTTTAGGTATAAGTACTATGGCATTTAACTTAAATGGTTTCAACTTTAACCAATCTGTTGTGGATAGCGAAGGTCGTGTAATTAACACATGGGCTGATATTATCAACCGTGCAGATTTAGGTATGGAAGTAATGCATGAACGTAACGCTCATAACTTCCCATTAGATCTAGCATCTAACGAAGTTTTACCTGTTGCTGTTTCTGCTCCTTCTATTGTTGGTTAATTTAGTAAATCTAATCTTTTTTGTTATACAAATTTCTAGAATTTGTTAATCTATTAACAAATTTATTAATAGTTGATACTAAAGTATCAACTATTAGCCTTGATATCTTGCCATTTCATTAAAAAATCCAAACCCATTATATTAATCTTTTTTACCATTAAATATCACTACTTTATAATAATATAGACAACAAATATTTTATTTGTATTATTATATTATAATATACTATACTAAATATAAATGTTAATATAAAATATATTAACATTTACATTTAACTCTACTTTATTGGATATTATAGTTCAATATTATTTTTATAATATTATATAAATAATAATAAAATATTAAATATGGAAAGTGTATTACTAACAAAATTGCCAGAACTTTATGCAATTTATAGTCCAATTGTAGATATTTTACCAATTATTCCTGTTCTTTTTCTATTACTTGCTTTCCTTTGGCAAGCTTCTGTTGGTTTTAGATAAATTTTTATATCTATAGATATAATATATATAAATAAACATAGATTATGCTTGAGCCTCTTCTTTTTGGTATAGTGTTAGGTCTGATTCCGGTTACGTTAATAGGTCTATTTATTGCTGCTTTCTTACAATACCGACGTGGAAATAAACTTGGTTTATAAAACCTTTAATAAAAGAATAAAAGAGATAATACTTTTTAGTCATTATCTCTTATGAATTTAATCAATTAATTAGAAAACTATACAATAAAAAAGTTACCAACTTGCTTTCTTAACCCCAGGTAAAATACAATTATGTGCCATTTCTCGAATCATATGTCTACAAAGACCAAAATCTCTATAAACGCCACGAGTACGACCAGTTCTCCAACATCTATTCTTTAATCTTATTTTCGAGCTATTTCTAGGTAACTTTTGTATTCTTCGATTAATTTGCATTTGCTCAACAAAATTATTAGTTTTTTTAAACTCTAATAAGAGTAATTGGCGTTTTTCTATATATCTAAAAACAAGTTTTTCTCTTTTTCTCTCTCTTTGAATCATTGATTTTTTAGCCATAAAAATTTGGTTAATCTATACTATAATATTTGATTAGGTTTATTTAATATTAAATAAACCTAATCAAATATTATAATATAGATTAACCAAATTTTCCAGCTGTTGAAGCAATAACAAACGCAGCGTATGTTAAAATATATCCAACGGTAAAGTGAATTAATCCTACTAATCTAGCTTGAACAATCGATAAAGCAACAGGTTTATCGCGCCAGCGAACCAAATTAGCTAGAGGTGTACGTTCATGCGCCCAAACTAAAGTTTCTATAAGTTCTTGCCAATACCCTCTCCATGAAATCAAAAACATAAATCCAGTAGCCCAGATTAAATGACCAAATAAGAACATCCAGGCCCATACAGATAAACTATTCATACCATAAGGATTATAAGCATTAATTAATGGAGAAGAATTTAACCATAGATAATCTCGCAACCATCCCATAATATAATTTGAAGACTCATTAAATTGAGCCGTATTTCCTTGCCAAATTGTTACGTGCTTCCAATGCCAATAAAAAGTAACCCAACCAATTGTATTTAACATCCAAAACATCGCTAAATAAAAAGCATCCCAAGCTGATATATCACACGTACCACCACGACCTGGGCCATCACAGGGGAAACTATAACCAAAATCTTTTTTATCCGGCATTAATTTAGATCCACGTGCGTCTAGAGCTCCTTTAACTAAAATTAATGTAGTAACGTGTAAACCTAATGCAATTGCATGATGGATTAAAAAATCACCAGGACCAATTGTTAAAAATAAATCATTTTTATCATTATTTATTGCTTCAATCCAACCAGGTAACCAAATTTCACTACCAGCCATTGTAGCAGGACTTTCTTTCGAAGATAATAAAAGGTCAAAACCATAAATGGCTTTTCCTGATGCCGCTTGAATAAATTGTGCAAATACAGGTTCTACTAATATTTGTTTCTCTGGTTGTCCAAATGCCACTACAGTATCATTATGGATATATAAACCTAAAGTATGAAAACCTAAAAATAAGCTTACCCAACTTAAATGAGAAATAATTGCCTCTTTGTGCTCAAGCATTCTAGCCAAAACATTATCTTTATTTTGTTCTGGATCATAATCTCGAATAAAGAAAATTGCTCCGTGTGCAAATGCTCCTACCATTAAAAAACCAGCTATATATTGATGATGTGTATAAAGAGCCGCTTCAGTTGTAAAATCCTTTGCCATAAAAGCATAAGGAGGTATTGCATACATATGTTGTGCAACTAATGATGTTATAACACCTAAAGATGCTAAAGCTAATCCTAATTGCATATGTAAAGAGTTTGTTATTGTGTCGAATAGGCCACGATGACCAGCACCTAATCTTCCTCCTGGTGGACGGTGTGCGTCTAAAATTTCTTTCATATTATGACCAATCGCAAAATTTGTTCGGTACATATGACCAGCAATTATAAAGATAACAGCAATTGCAAGATGATGGTGAGCAATGTCAGTAAGCCAAAGCGATTGGGATTGTGGATGAAATCCACCTAAAAAAGTTAAAATAGCAGTACCTGCTCCTATTTTTGTACCAAAGATATGTTCTATAGTATCTGGGTTTTGTGAATAGGCATTCCAATTCCCCTCAAAAAATGGTGTTAAACCTTCAGGATGAGGCAAAGTTGTCAAAAAATTATCCCAACCAATATGTATACCACGTGATTCTGGAATAGCCACATGAACTAAATGACCTGTCCAAGCTAATGAACTAACTCCAAACAAACCTGTTAAATGGTGATTTAAACGTGATTCATTCGTTTTAAACCAAGATAAACTTGGAAGGAATTTTGGTTGTAAATGCAACCAACCAGCAAATAATAGTAAACTAGATAAGGCTATTAAAAAAATGGAACCTATATATAGGTCATTATTACTTCGCATCCCAATAGTGTACCACCAGTGATAAACACCGGAATAAGAAATATTTACTGGATAAAAAGCTCCTCCTTTTGTAAAAGCTTTCATTGCAAGTTCACCAAAATGTGGATCCCAAATAGTATGAGCAATAGGTTTTACTTTTAATGGATTTAATGCCCATTGTTCAAAATTACCTTGCCAAGCAACGTGAAATAAGTTACCTGATGTCCAAAGAAAAATAATTGCTAAATGACCAAAATGAGAAGCAAAAATTTTTTGATATAAATTTTCTTCTGTCATTCCATCATGTGTTTCAAAATCATGAGCTGTTGCAATTCCAAACCAAATTCTTCTAGTAGTCGGATCTTGTGCTAAAGCTTGGCTAAATTTTGGAAATTTAGTTACCATAAATATTTTACCTCATTAATTTTATCCTACAGAAATAATTCTTGCTAAAAAGAAAGACCAAGTGGTACCTATTCCACCTAATAAATAATGTGCTAATCCTACAGCTCTACCTTGTGTAATACTTAATGCGCGAGGTTGAATCGCTGGAGCAACTTTAATTTTATTGTGTGCCCAAACTATCGATTCAATAAGTTCTTGCCAATATCCACGCCCACTAAATAGAAACATTAAGCTAAATGCCCAAATAAAATGTGCTCCAAGAAAAATTAAACCATAAGCAGATAATGCTGAACCATAAGACTGAATTACTTGTGAAGCTTGTGCCCATAAAAAATCTCTTAACCATCCATTGATTGTTAATGCACTTTGTGCGAAATTACCTCCTGTAATATGTGAAACTGTCCCCGTTGGTGTTATTGAACCCCAGATATCAGATTGCATTTTCCAACTAAAATGAAATATCACTACTGATATTGAATTATACATCCAGAATAAACCTAAAAACACATGATCCCAAGCAGATACTTGACAGGTACCACCTCTACCAGGTCCATCGCAAGGAAAACGGAATCCTAGATTAGCCTTATCTGGTATTAATTTTGAACTACGAGCATATAATACACCTTTTAATAAAATTAAAACGGTAACATGAATTGTAAAAGCATGAATATGATGAACCATAAAATCAGCAGTACCTAATTTCATTGGCATGATGGCAATTTTTGATCCAACTGAAACAATATCTCCTCCAAAAATATAACTTGCTGTCGTTAAAGCATTTGGTGCTGTACTAGTAGGTGCTAGTAGATGTAAATTTTGAATTGTTTGCGCAAAAATAGGTTTTAACGGTATACCCGTATCTGAAAACATATCCGGAGCTCGACCTAAGGCTCTCATAGTATCATTGTGTATATATAAACCAAAACTATGAAATCCTAGAAAAATACAAACCCAATTTAAATGAGAAATAATAGAATCTCGATGACGAACGACTCTATCTAATAAATTATTATAATTCTTCGCAGGATTATAATCACGAACCATAAAAATGGCTCCGTGTGCGGCACCACCAACAACACAAAACCCACCAATCCACATATGATGTGTAAATAAAGAAAGTTGAGTAGCGTAATCTGTTGCAATATAGGGATATGGTGGCATAGCATACATATGGTGAGCAACTATAATGCTTAATGATCCAATCATTGCTAAATTAATAGCTAATTGAGCATGCCAAGAAGTCGTTAAAATTTCATAAAGACCAGTATGACCAGCTCCTGTAAAAGGTCCTCTATGAGCTTCTAAAATTTCTTTCATACTATGGCCTATTCCCCAATTTGTCCGATACATGTGCCCAGCAACAATAAATAATACAGCTAAAGCTAAATGATGATGTGCTGTATCACTTAACCATAATCCACCAGTAACAGGGTTTAATCCACCTTTAAAAGTTAAAAAATCTGAATATTCACTCCAATTAAATGAAAAAAAAGGTACTAAACCTTGTTTAAAACTTGGATATAATTGTCCAATTAATTCCCTATTAATAAGAAATTCATAAGGTAAGGGAATTTCTTGTGAAGCTACACCCGCATCTAATAACTTATTAATAGGTAATGCTATATGAATTTGATGGCCTGACCAGGCAAGACAGCCTAATCCTAATAAACCTGATAAATGATGATTTAACATTGATTCAGCATTTTGAAACCATTCTAATTTTGGAGCAGCTTTATGATAGTGAAACCAACCCCCAAATAGCATTAAACCAGACATTATTAAGCCTCCGATGGCTGTCCAGTATAATTCAATTTCACTTGTTATACCTTCAGCGCGCCATAATTGAAAGAACCCTGATGTTATTTGTACACCTTGAAAATTTCCACCAACATCTCCATTTAAAATTTCTTGACCAACAATAGGCCAAACTACTTGTGCGCTAGGTTTAATAGCAGTAGGATTATTTAACCATGCTAAGTAATTTGAAAAATACGCACCATGAAAATGCATTCCACTTATCCACAAAAATATTATAGATAATTGTCCAAAATGTGCACTAAAGATTTTTCTTGAAACTTCTTCTAAAGATTTTGTTTGACTATCAAAATCATGGGCATCAGCATGTAAATTCCAAATCCAAGTTGTTGTTTTTGGACCTTTTGATAGTGTACGTGAAAAATGTCCTGGTTTAGCCCACTTTTCAAAACTAGTCGTATTAATGTTATCACGATCAACTAAAACTTTAACTTTTGTTTCTTGTTTTTTGGAGTTCATTTAATTTTTCCTCTTTGGAAACATAAAGATAGGAAACGCTCAAATTTTATTAAATAATTTTCTTTAAACAAAATTATTACAAATTGAGTTTTCATTACTTTATTATAATGAATTTCAAGAAAAAAAGAAACTTAATAAAAATAAAATTAAAAAAGATTACTAATAAACTATTTATATTCGATTGGTAATTAATTATTAAATTTATTATAATTTTACCCCCAAGGGAATTCGAATCCCTGTTTTCTCCGTGAAAAGGAGATGTCCTAGGCCTCTAGACGATGGGGGCTTAAGAAAAACTACACTTTTATTTTAAATATAATCTATAGATTTGTCAAATATGCATGAAATAAAAATCTCAGTCTTTCTATAAAATACTAAATATATAAATCAATTTATTTTGTATAATTGAAAAAAAAGATTATCGAATATAAATATTATATATTCTGGATTTAAGTTTTTATTCATTAAAATATTTAGTTAAAAGATTATTTTTATAAATTTTATACAAGAATAGAAATTTATAAAAAGTTTTTATAAATTTCTATTCTTGTAAAAAATTTATAAAAATAATCTTAGTATCGATCGCCAGCAGGTCTTGCTTGAACAGCGTAACTCGAAATTGTATACTGAATATTACGGCCACCTACTTCATTACGTTCTAAGTAGAAACCAGGTTCTTCTGCAGGACGTTGCACAATAAAAGATAAAGCACAACTTTCTGTACCCTTACTAGCATCATAGCAATTAATTTTAATATAGCCTTCTGGATTAATTCTTCTACATTCATTTAACTCATACATAACTGCTGCAGAGTCTTTAATATCAAATAAAGGAAGACCCCATAATTCCCAATATGCATTACGAGGGTGAGGATCATCTGTCCACTCTACACTAACGGCCCAACCTTTTGAAATCGCATAATTAACTTGATTTTTAATTTGCTCATCACTTAAATCTGGTAAAAATGAAAAACATCCTTGTGTAATTCTCATTACTCTTCAATTATTTTATTTAATATAAATATTTTAATTTTATTTTTAGTTAACTACCAAACTTTTTATCTTCTTTATTATTAATGTAAAATATTAAAAAGATCAAAGTTCATTGATCTATTCTTTTATATTTTATAGTGAAAATTAAATATATAAAACAGAATAGATTTATGTACTTTCAGTTGCTACTTCAACAAAATCAGGTGTGTCTGTTGAAGTGTATTCAAAAGTAATATCTTTCCATAGATCTAAAGCTGTTTTTAACGGTCCACAAGTACTTGCTGCAGTACGTAAAATTTCAGGCCCTTCACCTACATAATCACGACCTTCATTTCTAGCTAGAACCATAGCTTCTAAAGCAACACGATTTGCTGTAGCACCTGCTTGTATACCATCAGGGTGACCAATTGTACCACCTCCAAATTGTAGCACAACATCATCACCTAAATAATAAAGAAGTTGATGCATTTGACCACAATGAATACCACCTGATGCTACAGGAACACATTTTCTAAGCGATGCCCAGTCCATATCGAAGAACAAACCTTCAGCTAAATTAATTTTTAATTCAGTTAACAATAATGTATTGTAAAATCCTCTAACCATCAAAGGATCCCCTTCTAGTTTCCCTACAACTGTACCTGCGTGAATATGATCTACACCACACATACGCATCCATTTACAAATAACCCTAAAGTTAATACCATGATTTTTTTGACGTGCATAAGTAGAATTACCGGCACGGTGTAAATGTAAAATCATCTCAGCTTTTCGAGCCCAAATTGCCATAGTTTGGATTGCAGTATATCCAACAACTAAATCTATCATACAGATTACACTACCAATAGCATGAGAGTATTCAGCACGTTCGTACATATTTTCCATTGTTGCTGCAGTAACATTAAGATAAGAACCTTTAACTTCACCGGTAGCAGCAGCAGAACGATTAACACCTTCCATACAATATAGGAAACGTTCTTTCCATCGCATAAATGGTTGCGAATTAATGTTTTCATCATCTTTAAGGAAATCAAGACCACCTGTTAGACCTTCGTAAACAACACGTCCATAATTTTTACCTGAAAGACCTAATTTAGGTTTTACAGTAGCACCTAATAAAGGACGTCCAAATTTATCTAATCTTTCCCTTTCTACAACTACACCTGTAGCCGGGCCTTGGAAAGTTTTAAGGTAAGCGTAAGGAATTCTCATATCTTCTAAACGTAATGCTTTAACAGCTTTAAAACCAAATACGTTACCGATGATAGATGCAGTTAAATTTGCAAGAGAACCTTCCTCAAATAAATCGCATTCATATGCGATGTATGCGAAATATTGATCATTTGTTCCTGGAACAGGATCCACACGATATGCTTTCGCTCGGTAGATGTCACAAGCAGTCAGTAAATCTGTCCATACCACTGTCCATGTTGCAGTTGAAGATTCACCAGCAACAGCCGCCGCAGCTTCTAGAGGATCTACACCTGGTTGAGGAGTTATACGAAATAGAGCTAGAATATCAGTCTCTTTAACCTTGTAATCTGCATCCCAATATCCCATTTTAGCATATGGTATTACACCAGATTCATAACGCTCACTTTTTATTCGAGTTCTTTCCTGTACATTCTCAGGCATCCACTTCTCCAAACGAAGGTGTGGAACTCTTAATTGTTTTCTATTTCTATATAGGTTAAGGAGTATGTCAAAAGTCCCCTTACAGTTTTATACAATAATAATTATCAATTGATGAACTTAAATAAATTATATAGATAAATTTTATTAAGTATAATTTATCTATATAATTTATTTATTAAATTTACAAATCATTTTTTATTTTTATCCTTAATACTACTATTATAGTGTAATAATAGGTGTATTTAAAAATAAAAAGGCGATATAGCCAAGTGGTAAGGCCGTGGATTGCAAATCCTCTATCCCCAGTTCGAGTCTGGGTGTCGCCTAATTTGACTAATCTCTATATTATATATTATAATATAGGTATTATATGGGAGCGTGGCGGAATGGTAGACGCAACGGACTTAAAAGTTTGAGCATAACATTAGAAACCTTGTTTATTTAGTAAGTTCTCAAATTCAAGGAAATCTAAGTCTTTATGATATGATGATCTTGAGCCAATAAATAATTTTTAAGGTGCAGAGGCTCGACGGGAACTACCATAAATGGTAAAGAAAGAGTCCAATTTCAAAAGCTATTTCTAATTCATAATTTTATAGAGTAATATACTTTAGTATAGTAGTGATGAAAATCATTCAGAAGTGAAAATCCGTTGATATTTTTAATCGTGAGGGTTCAAGTCCCTCCGCTCCCACGTAAAAATTTAATTATTAATTATGTGTATTTGCCTTAATTGCGAACGTATAAATAATTGTAGTATTTTTATTAGTATTGAGAAAAAACACAAAGAAAATTCTAAAAGAACTATAAAAACCTATTTTTTTCCTCAATCCACAATTTTATTGTGTATAAATTACTTTTCAAAAAAAAAATTATATACCTTTGAATGGGATGTAAATGATTGCTTATCTTATCAAGAAAAAGCAGGAACATGGCTATATTTTTCTTCTAAACCTTTAGAACTATCTACATATTTGTTATTTGATTTACTATTTTAATAATATGAGTTATTAAAATAGTAAAATATAAAATAATAAATCAAATATGATTAAAATCATTAAGAATACTTAGATTAATAATAAAGTTTTATTAAAATACTATTTTGTTTTAGATCAAATATCTAATGTTTTAATTATCTAAATTTAACGATTAGAATATGACTCTATATATAATATATAATATAATTATAAAGAAAGTTAATTAAGTAAGGATTCTCGTGTTAAAGCGATTTCTCCTGTCCTAATTAACTCTAAAATTTTATATTTTTCCAATACTTTTTGAAGAGCAATAACCTTTCTAGAATCTGCTATAACCTCTAAAATTATAATCGATTCTGTGAGATCAATAATCTTAATTATAAATTCAAAATTATCAATAAGATTTAAAATTTCATTTCGTTCTGTAGGGTTAAGTTGTAATTTTATCAAAAGAAGTTCTCGATGTACACTAGGAAGAGCCGTAATATCTTCAACATATACAACATTAAGTAATTTTCGTAATTGCTTAGTTAACTGATAAGCTTGATCCATTTCTTTATTTGGATTTGTTAAGATAATCGTTAGTCTTTCATAATATTTTCTTTCACATCCTGCTATTGTAATACTTTCAATCTGAAATTTTCTTCTTGTTAACAAACTAATAATACGTAATAATCCTCCTGAATCCTTTTCAACTAAAACTGAAATTGTCCTGTTCATAAATTAATAAGTATTTAAATCAATTAAAATATTAAGTAAAAATTTTTTTATTTAGTTACTTTGATTAAGTTTGAAAAAGCCGATGGATCTAAAATTGCTAATTGTGATAACATTTTACGATTTAAAAGGATTTTAGATTGCTTCAATTTATAAATAAAATGACTATATTTCATATTATACTGACGAGTTGAAGAATTAATTCTAGTAATCCATAACTTACGAAATACTCGTTTTTTTTTTTTTCTTCCTATATAGGCATAAACTAAACTTTTCATAACTTGTTGATTTGCTATTCTAAATAAACTTGATTGAGGACCCCGAAACCCCTGTGCAAGCTTTAAGATTTTTTTCCTACGCTTCCTTGCAACATTCCCTCTTTTAACTCTAACCATAACTATAGCTCTTTTACTTTAAAAAATTTAACAAACTAACATTTTTCTTATTGATTTAATATCTGAATAACTTACAATAATTTGTGTTGATAAATTTCTTTTCTGTTTTGAAGATTTCTTCTGTAAAAGATGGCCTTTAAAAGCTTTTTGACGAAGAAACTTTTTTCCTTTAATAAGTTTATAGCGTTTTTTAGCCGATTTTTTTACTTTTAATTTTGGCATTATTGATATTATTAGTATATTAGTATATTAATTTCTGGATTTTTACAGTCAATATCTTCATCTTCTAAAATGTTAATAATTATTCCTTTAAATTTAAAGGAATAATTATTAAACATTTTAGAGATAAATTGTTTCATCTCCTGGTTCCCAACCTACAGGACATGCTTCATCTGGATTCTCTGTTACATACTGAACTGCTTGAAGAATTCTTAATGTCTCATCTACACTACGCCCAACAGATAAATTATTTGTCGTTGAATACTGAATGACTCCTTTTTTATCAATAATAAATAAACCTCTTAAGGCAACTCCTGAATCATCCAAAACATTATACGAAAGAGTAATTTCTTTTTTCAAATCAGAAACCAAAGGATAAGTTAATTCACCTAAACCTCCCTCCTCCCGCTCAATTTGGAGCCAAGCTAAATGAGAATATTCACTGTCAACCGAAACTCCTAAGATTTCGGTATCGAGATCCATAAATTCTTCAAAACGATCACTAAATGAAGTTATTTCAGTAGGACAAACAAAAGTAAAATTTAGGGGATAAAAAAATAAAACAACATATTTCTTATTACGATAATCTGATAATCGAATTTTACCAAATTCTTCATCAAAAACTGCTATAGCTTCAAAGTCAGGAGCTATTTTTCCTATTTGTGCATTATTATTTTTCATAATAATAATAATCTCCTTATCAATTTTTTATACAACAATAATTAATTTTAAAAATTAATTAAAGGATAGTGTTCCATGTCTTTTGTGAATTTATAGGTTGTAAAAAGTATAAATAAACTAAATTTTTAGTCATAGTATAATAATTGAAACAACGTTTGAAAAAGTACACCAATTCTTGAATAATATAACCACAATGTTGTTTTTGTTTTTCATCAATTTCTACAAGGGATAAATTCGCTTGGGCACAATTGTCTAGGTATTTAAAAAATAAAGGATGTTGTACATCGAGCATAATAGGAAAAAGACGTCCAGCACTACTATTTGTTTTTCGAATAACATAACGATCAAATTCCTTGGCATCTAAGCCAATCAATCTATAAAAACTACTTCTTTGAAGATCATTTAAATACATAGTTGCAAAAACTGATAATAAAAAGAATCTACACCATAGCTTAGCCTCGCTAGTCGTTAATAGTTTAGGTTGTGATTTTAAAATTGCAGCAAAAAAATCAGCATGTCTATTTTCATCTTGACACCAACTTTCAAAAAATTTAAAGATTGGGTGCACTCGGTACTCTGGATTTTGTTCTAAATGTTTATATATTGTTATATATCGCCAGTAACCAATTTTTTCTGATAAATAAGTAGCATAGAAAATAAATTTCGGTGAAAAAAACGTATATTTTCGGCTTTTTGTTAAAAAGCCTAAATCTAATGTTACATTAAAATCACTCATTGATTTATTTAAAAATCCAGCATGTCTTGCTTCATCACGAGACATAAATAAAAAGCCTTCTGATAATAAAGGATTCTTTGTCTTAAGATGTCTTGATAATTCCTTATATAATAAAAAACCCGAAAACTCGGCGGTACATGAACGTTCCAAAAATTCTATCATTAGAGATTTTGAATTATCATCAAAGTGTATTAAAGGTTTATTAAAATCTTTGTCTCTTATAAAGTGATATTGATTATAGTCTACACGAAATTCTTTTATTGTAGCTTCAATTTCTAACCTATTTGACGAAATATCTAAACTTTCCATCTCATCAAAATTTGTTGTATAAAATCTTGGAGTTAATAAGGATTCAGTTGTGGGTGTTTTTGTCTTTGTTGAATTCTTTTGATTTTCGTTAATAAGCTCAACTTTATTTTCAATATAATTTTTCATAAAGATTTTTCCTATAATAATTTTATATCTTTTCTCTATAATAAAAATAAATCACGTCTTTAAACTTTATTCTTAGACTTAAGTTATATTCCAAATAACATAGATATCCTTTTTAGTAAGGACATCTTAATTTATTAGTTATAATTATAAGTCCCTTTTATAAAAGAAAGCAAATTTCTTTTTTTGTGGCAAACTTAAAAATTTGCCGCAAAAAAGAAATTTGAAATACGTTATCTATTAAATTTTAAAGGTTTTTTTTATATCATTAATAGCATCTTTTAAAATCGTTTCTGCTTCAGGTGTTAACTGTTTTGAGGAATTAATAATTTCTAAATATTCAGATTTAGAACTTGTTATATATTCACGTAAACTTTTTAAAAAGGATGATATATCGCTAATTTCTAAGTCGTCTAAAAATCCATTTGTTCCAATATAAATGATCGCTACTTGTTCCGCAACAGGAATAGGTGAGTTTTGTGCTTGCTTTAAAATTTCTCTTAATCTTTGTCCTCGAGCTAACTGAGCTTGTGTTGCTTTATCTAAATCTGAAGCAAACTGTGAAAATGCCTCTAATTCAGCAAATTGGGCCAATTCTAATTTAAGTTTACCAGCTACTTTTTTCATTGCCTTTATTTGTGCTGCAGAACCAACACGAGATACCGAAATACCAACATTTATCGCGGGACGTAATCCTGAGTTAAATAAGTCACCAGATAAAAAGATTTGACCATCAGTAATAGAAATTACATTTGTGGGAATATATGCAGAAACATCACCCGCTTGTGTTTCAATAATCGGTAATGCCGTCATACTTCCACTTCCAAGTGTATCATTTAATTTTGCAGCTCGTTCTAACAAACGAGAATGCAGATAAAAAACATCCCCAGGATAAGCCTCTCTTCCAGGAGGACGACGTAATAATAAAGACATTTGACGATATGCCGATGCTTGTTTTGATAAATCATCGTAAATAACTAAAGTATGTTTCCCCGTATACATAAAATATTCAGCTATAGCTGCACCTGTATAAGGTGCTATATACTGCAATGTCGCAGGTTGATCTGCATTTGCAGCAACAATAACAGTATAAGATAGAGCTTCTCTTTCTTGTAATGTAGTAACAGCTTGAGCAACAGAAGAAGCTTTCTGGCCGATTGCAACATAAACACAAACAACATTTTCACCTTGTTGATTAATAATTGTATCTAAAGCTATTGATGTTTTTCCCGTCTGTCGATCTCCTATAATTAATTCGCGTTGTCCTCTACCAATTGGAATCATCGCATCAATCGCAGTAATACCAGTTTGTAAGGGTTCACAAACAGATTTTCGACTAATAATACCTGGAGCCATAGACTCAATAAGACGAGTTTCTGTAGTTTGAACCTCCCCTTTCCCATCAATAGCTCGAGCTAAGGGATCTAAAACACGGCCTAATAAATTTTCACCAACCGGAATTTGTGCAATTCGTCCTGTTGCTTTTACTGTACTTCCCTCTAAAATTTCTCGTCCATCTCCCATAAGTACAGCCCCAACATTGTCATTTTCTAGATTAAGTGCAATACCAATTGTTCCTTCATCAAATTCAAGCAATTCACCAGCCATAACTTCATCCAATCCATAAACACGAGCAATACCGTCTCCTACTTGCAAGACAGTACCAATAATATCAATACTTAGATCTGTACTATAATCTTCAATCTGTTTTCTTATAATATTACTTATTTCATTTGGATTCGTCATAGACTTTTAAATTTTTTCTTGCTTAATACTTACTATAAGAACTTTAAATTAGAGAAAAATAAAAGGAATTAATTTTAGAAATAATAGCAAATATAAATAAATCTTTTTATATTATTAAACTTGTTTCAAACTGTTTTGCCAAACCTTCTAGTTCACCCCGTAGACTTAAATCAATAATTTTTGAATCTACTTTAATAATAAAGCCCCCTAAAATTTCCTTATCTATTCTGAATGTTACATTAATTTTTGAATAGTAAACTTTTGATGTAGTAAATTGAGGCCCTAATAATATTTTAAGTTTTTCAATTAATTGTTCTTTTTGATTTTTAGTTAATACAGAAGCAGAATAAACTTCTACAAATTTTAAACAAACAAATTCGTATGCCTTATTTAAAAAAATTTGAATAATAGGTTCAAGAAATCCTATTCTTTTTTTATCTACTAAAAGCATTAGAAAATTCTTTGTTGTGATACTAGTTTTTTTTGTTAAGCATTTCTCCAAAACATTCTTTTTATCTTTATCTGGAATTAAAGGATTAGAGAGATATTTTTCTAACACTGGTGTTAATTTTAATAAGGTTAATAAATTTTCCATATCAAAAATAATTTGAAAAAAAACTTGAGTATCAGCTTTATCTTCCTTTAAGTACAAATCTAAGCCTAATTGTAATAGTGCTTCAGAATACGGATTTGCTATTTTGAAACCAAATATTGTATTAGCCATATTTAATCTCCTAATTGAGCTATTTTACGGTTTATAATCGCTGATTGTTCAACTTTTCCTAACTGATTTACAAGTTTACTAGTAACTCGATTTAGGGCTTTTTTGGAAACTTCTTTGATTACATCAGCAAAAATTTTATTTTCCCGATTATGTAAAATCTCTATTGCTATCGTAAATTTCTTCGAAAGATCTTCTTTAGTTTTATTCCATTTAAGTTTTAAGAGATTTCTCTTTGTAATTTCCATTTGTTGATTTATTTCTTTCACAATAATATCCATTTGGGCCCATTGTTTTTGCGCTTCAATATAGCGATTATTAGAATCGGTTAACTGAGTTTCAGCATTTTCTATATTTTCTATAATCTTTTCTTTACGGCTTGTAAGATTTTCAGTTAGAAAATTTTTTATTACAACGAAAAGTATCCCTAGTAATAAAATTATATTTATTATATTTGTTTCAAATATATCAGGATTTAGTGAAATATTAAAATCCTCATTAGAATTAGCTATAATGCAATCTATATAACTTTTCATTTTAATTAATTAATTATGGATTATTATTTCATATTTATAAATTTTTATAGGTTCAAATTCATATCTGGCTAAAAAGTATTCTTTAAATTAACTAAGAATTTTAGTCATAATTTGACTAGTTAAAGAATCAATTTCATTATCAAAACCTATTAATATCTCATCTTTATTACTTTCAAAGTTTTCAGTTGTTTCAGTAAGAAAATCATCAATAAAGATTTGAGAAGATTTCATTTTTTCCTCCAAAATATCTTTATATAAATTTTGATAAATTACAAGATCTAATTTAGCGGCTTTTCTAGCTTTCGATGCCTTCTCCTCAAATTTTTCATTTAACTGATTAGCGTTTGTTAAAATCTTTGCGGCCTCATCTAAACTTTTTTTTATGTAGGTATTTCTCGCATCAATAGTATCTAAAAGTGGATTGTACAAAATAGAGTTTAAAATAAACATAAAAATTATAAATTGCAGACTTATAACTGGTAAAGTACCATCAAAGTCAAATAGTCCTCCGGTTTTTTCAGTGACTATTATTAAAATTGAACTGTAATTATAAAACATTTTTGATATTAGGAATTAAATTTTTATTCAATAAATATAACACTTGACTTTATCATCTTAAAAATGTCTAAGACGTTTTAAATAATCTATTAACAACGTCTTAGCTAATTCTTAATTAGTAAATGGATTTGCAAATAATAATGCCAATGCTACAACTAGACCATAAATTGTTAATGCTTCCATAAAAGCAAAACTTAAAAGTAACGTACCACGAATCTTATTTTCAGCTTCAGGTTGACGAGCAATACCTTCAACAGCTTGACCAGCTGCAGTCCCTTGTCCAATTCCTGGACCAATCGCAGCTAAACCAACAGCAATACTAGCAGCTATAACAGAAGCAGCAGAAACAAGTGGATCCATATAATTTATTCGTGGGTTAAATACTAAAAAATTAACAAATTTCTAATTTTTTTTATTGAAATTACATTAATGTCCTTCAACTGATTCAGCGATGTAAGCTCCAGCTAATGTTGAAAAAATCAGGGCTTGAACTGAACTAGCAAAAACCCCTAAAAGCATTACTGGTAATGGTATAAATAGAGGAACTAATACAGTTAAAACCGAAACAGTTAATTCATCAGCTAAAACATTTCCAAATAATCGGAAACTTAAAGAAAGAGGTTTTGTAAAATCTTCTAAAATATTAATTGGTAATAAAATAGGAGTTGGTTCTATATAGCGCTTAAAATAACCAAATCCTTTTGTACTAAAACCCGCATAAAAATACATAAATGAAGTTAATAGTGCTAAAGCCACTGTAGTATTTATATCGTTGGTTGGAGCTGCAAACTCACCTTCATTAAGCTTAATTAATTTCCAAGGAATTATAGCACCTGCCCAGTTACAACCAAAAACAAATAAAAATATTGTACCAATAAATGGCAACCAGGGTCTATAGTTACTTTCGCCAAGTTGATTTACAGCTATATCTTTAATAAATTCAACGACTGATTCCATAAAATTTTGCCAACTATTTGGAATTATATTTTTATTTGAAGTACCTAAAAAAGAAAATATAAATACTATTAGGATAACAAGAGAACTAACTACTAATACTTGACCATGGAAAGTAATGCCATTTAATTCTAAATAAAAATGTTTACCAACTTCAATATCTGATAAAAAGAGTAATGAGTTAAAATTAATTAAATTAGTACTTTGCAAAGTATTCATATTTAAGTTTAATATTAATATAAGAAATAAAGTATCCTAACTTCTATAAATATAAAAATAAGTCTGAAGATCAATACTACGATACTTAAGTATAGTTTAGACGACATAAAAAAAAGAAATTTTAATTATAAAACTTTTATATCATGTAATATTAAGTACCTAATATATAACGTGTAAATCTCTTGATTTTTATATTTTCCCCAAAAAGAGAAATTTTTTCTTTTATTAGTTCTTCAACTGTAATATTAGGGTCTCGAATAAACGGTTGATCGATCAAGCTTAACTTTTTTAAAGTTTTTTCAACTCTACCTAAAATAATTTTATTTTTAATCTCATCAGACTTATTGCCTAAATCATCTTTATTTAATTCAATTTCTTTTTCATTTTGAAAAATTTCTTCTGGTACGTCATCCATTTTAATATAAAGTACTTCAGGTGAAGCAGCAATTTGCATAGCGATATTTTTAACTAACTCTTGAAATTCTTCTCGACGTGCAACAAAATCAGTTTCGCAATTTATTTCCACTAAAACACCAATCTTTCCACCAGTATGTATATAACTAGTTACAAGACCTTCACTTGCTTTTCTATCAACTTTTTTATCCGCCGAGGCTAAACCTTTTTGGCGTAATGTTCTAATAGCCTCGTCAAAATTTCCATTTGTTTCTTGTAAAGCTTTTTTACAATTCATCATTCCTGCTCCAGTTTGTTCTCTAAGCTCTTTAACTAATGTTGAACTAATTTCTAAAGTCATAATAATAAATATTTTAAATTATTAATTTTCTATAATGTTTAATTTTTTAAATAATTTTGTTGTCCTAAACAAATACTATCTGTTATATTTTTGATAATATACTTTATTGATCGGATTGAATCATCATTACCAGGTATTGGTATTGTGGCCAAATTTGGATCGCAATTAGTATCAATAATTGATATAATTGGAATATTTAAAGAAATTGCTTCTTGAATAGCAATAATTTCACGTTTTTGATCAATTATTATTAAAATATCCGGCAGCTTTTTCATTCCCTTAACCCCATTAAAATATTTTTTTAGTTTTTCTAGTTCTTTTTTTAAATTTGATGCTTCTTTTTTAGGTAAATTTTTAAAAGAAGTTAGTTTTTCTTGCTCTTCCAAATTATTTAAACGTTCAATTCGTTCTTTTATAGTTACCCAATTTGTTAATGTTCCTCCTAACCATCGGTGATTAATATAAAATGCCCCACATTTTTGTGCTTCACTTGCAACTAAAGAAGCAGCATGTCTTTTTGTACCAACGAATAAAAACGTTTGATTTTTAGAAGATGCCTTTTTACTAAAGTCACAAGCCCTTTTTAAAAACTCTGTTGTTTGAATTAAGTCCAAAATATGTATTCCATTACGTTCAGCATATATATAAGGAAACATTTTTGGATTCCATCGTTGAGCTTTATGTCCAAAGTGTACTCCTGCTTCTAGAAGTTGAGCCAATTCAATTTTAGCCATAGCATTAATAATCCTTTTTTATTTATATTATATCATTTGTAATAAATGTAAATTTATTTATCTATTAAAACTATTATAATAGACTTTTATAATTTTTACTAAACTAGTCAATAGAGATTTGGGAAATAGAAAATTGTTACGTTATATTAATAATTATATTTAAATTTTATTGTACTTTTAAATTTTTTTTTGTTTTGAATTTAACTGTTTTTTTAAACTTAAATTATTTTGTTTAATTATTGATTTGTCTGGTAATAAAACCTTATTATAAGTAATATCTTGATCCAAATAAAAACCAGTACCTGCTGGTATTAATCTACCTGTTATAGCATTCTCTTTTAACCCTCTTAACCAATCCGTTTTCCCTTGAAGAGCCGCATGAGTTAAAACTCTTGTTGTTTCTTGAAAACTTGCTGCTGCCAAGAAACCATCAGTTTTCAAAGAGGATTTTGTAATCCCTAATAAAATGGGACGAAATCCTAATTTATAACAAGTTTGGAGAGATCGATTAATATATTGCGCCTGATCTAAATCTATAATATCACCAGGTAAAAAAGTAGTTTTTCCTGGATATTCTATATAGACTTTATGTGTCATCTCCCTAACTATTAATTCGACATGTTTGCTTGAAATAATAACTCCTTGGGACATATAGATATCCTGAACAGACATTAATAAAAATATTTGTAATTTTTTAAGACTTCGATAAGCAGATTCAGAAATCGATAATGTCCCTAGAGAATAAAAGTAATGAAAATAAATATGAAGAAGCGTATGTGGATTTAAAGGCCCTTCCGTTAGGGGTTGACCGATAGATATAGATTCATATTTTTTGACTAATAACCTTTCTGAACGAGAAGTTGTAAAATATTCGTAACCTCTATTAGGTTTTGTGATAATTATAATTAATTCGTCAGTATATTTAATAGCTTTGATGAAACTTTGTCGTGTTGAAAGTAAAGCTTCGACTTTAGGTCTACGGGCTTCTAAAATATCAGCAATTTTTGGTAATCCTTGAACAATATCACCAGTTTTCAATCTTTCATATATTAATTGTCCAAAACTTTCCTGCTTTTTAATATAATCTCCGGGTAGTTTTCGAATTAAAGCACCTTTGGAGAAAAAGTAAGGTTCACCTAGGTGTAAAAGAATTTTATTACCTATAACACTTTTTAATAATCCTGAATTTTTAATACGAACGTTATTAGGAAATAATTTATTTCTATATATAAATTGAGTTTGTTTATAATGATGATTGTGGGTATCCAAAAAAATTTCTTGATAATCAGATTTGGTTGTTAATAATATATTTGATTTCATAATATTACGCTTTGTTTTAATACTATAAACAAAATTATTAAATTGTATTATGGTATCAAAAGACGCTAAAATACTATAAGGATCAGCAAATTGGTTATCTTCTACAAGTAAATTTAGAAATATATCTGTCTTTTTTATTTCATTAGGGATTATATTATCAAAAATAAAGTTTTGAGAATAAAGCAGATTCACTTTAATATAAGAATTTTGTTTTTTTACCTCTTTAAATTCAAAAAGTACTTCTGTATCATTTGAGTGTAAGAAAGAGTCAATTGTGATAGTTGAATCTAATATTTGGATTGGTTCGTCAATTTGAATTTGTTGACCTGATGATACCTGTAAATTAAAATTAGTAATTTTTAGATTGATAGCATTAAATTGATCTGATTTCAAAATTTTATTATAACTTGGATTTGTAAGCTCGTAACGAATTATAGGACGAATATATAGATAAATCTTGTTATTATCAGTAACAATTTCTAAATAACTTAATACTTTAATCCTAAATCGATTTACTACTAATTCTCCAGGAAAATAAACTTGTTCATTAAGTGTTAGAAAAAAATCAATCTTATCTTCTAATAGATATTTTTCTCCAGGTTTAATACCAACATACTTAATTTGTTTTTCCCCTTCCAGTTTAAGAAAACCTGCTATGGTAGCAAAATAATTTGGAAAAATTTCTTGACGTCTTTCTATATAACTCCCGTTTTTAAATTTAAAATCTTTTTTATTTATATTTGTCTGAATCTTAGCTTCAGGAATGTAAAAAATTGTCGACCCAAATTTCAGCTTACAATTTAATTTATTAATTTTATTACTCTTCAATAAATTTGGTTTATAATAATTAGAGATATAAAAGTGTCCACCCGTTTTTGTTTTATATTTCTTATTCTGTAAAAACCCTATTGAAAAGATTCGATTATGAAATAATTTTGGTTTTAAAATTATTTCATAATTATTGGATAAATATATTTTACAATGAATAATTTCTAAATTATTATTTTCTAGAAAAATTTTAAAGGTATTTTGACTTTGAGAAGAATTTTGAACCTTTAGACCCATTACCTGTTGAGTTAATTTGCTACGACATATATGAATAAACCCACCTATAGTCGTAATAATTTTAGATTGTGCCAAAGCTTGATTCTTATAAATTTTTTCCAATTTTCGAACTTTCAAGTTAATATTAAAAGATAAACTAAATACTCTTCCTGATAAAACCCAAAAAATATAATTTTTCTTGCTACGTTTAGTAAAATCTTCACTATCACAATTTTGTGGAAAACCATTTTTTTCAAGAAGAATTTCTCCTCCCTCTTTTGCATAAATATATTTTATTTCTTTTTGAGCTAAATTTATATCTTTTATTTTAGGTGCTGCTTCAAATAAAACTTGATTACGTTTTATATAATTATAATTATTTACAAGAATTAAAGTTCGAGAATCAACGTTAACTTTAATAACTTCATTAGCATAATTTATAATCGTTAACGAAGATTGATTTTCACTCATAACTACGTCCTCACCATAGGATGTACGATAAGGAATTACTTTTAAAGTTGGTAAAAAAATAACATAACCTGAACATTCAGCACGTCCTTGTCGAGTTAATTCTCCTGTAAAAATTCCTCCAGTATGAAAAGTCCTCATTGTTAATTGTGTTCCAGGTTCACCAATTGATTGAGCAGCAATTAAACCAACTGTCTCTCCTAATTGAACAAGATTGCCTGAGGCTAAATTTTCTCCATAGCAATGTTGGCAAATTGATCTCCGGCATTCACAAGTTAAGGGAGATCGGATTAATATTTTTGGAATGTTGAATTTAATTATTTGTTCAATCAAAGAAGATGTTATTTGTTGGTTTCGAAAAGCAATAATTTCCTTTGTTTTGAGTTTACATATTGAAGAAGCCAAAATACGACCATAAAGAAGTTCCTTTATTGACGAAAATTCTTTACTATTCTGTTGTAAAACAATACCATGTTTTGTCTGACAATCAAGTTGGCTAATTATAATACTTTGCGCAACTTCTACAAGTCTTCTAGTTAAATAACCAGAATCAGCAGTCTTTATAGCAGTATCAACTAAACCCTTACGTGCTCCATAAGATGAAATAATATAATCAGTAATAGATAAGCCTTCCCGAAAATTTGCTGTAATTGCTCGATCAATAATTTGTCCATTTGGATCGGACATTAAACCTCTCATACCAATTAATTGACGAACTTGTGAAATATTACCGCGTGCTCCTGAAAATGCCATAATATAGACTGAATTTAATGGGTCATTTTTTTTTAAAAAGTCTATAAGATGTTCTTTTAATTCTTCACTAGTTCTATTCCAAATAGAAATAATTTTCTGGAATCTTTCTACTTCTGTAATCTCTCCATTATTAGCTCTTGATTCAGTGAAAAAAACCTCTTTGGTAGCATCTTGCATCAAAGTAATTTTTGATGGTGGAATTCTTAAATCTTCTATACTTATTGAAATACCAGACTTTGTAGCATATTTGAAACCCATTTCTTTTAATTGATCAACAAAGTAAGCAGCTTTCCGTTGACCGTAATTATTAAAAGCCCATTCAATAATTTTTTTTAATTCTTTTTTGTTAATAATATTATTGGAAAATATTTTTGACTTTCTCAACATTATCTTTTCTCTCTTAATTTAATATATTGTTTAGACATTGGTTAAAAATAATGCGACCTGGTGTGGTGCGAATATACTGAACTAGTAGTTTACCTTCCGATGTTTCTTTTCGTTGGAGATTATTATAAATATGAAGTTTTCTATTATTATTAATAATAATAGTTTTAATAAATTCTAATTTACTATCTAATACCATTTCATTAGAGCATCGAACCCAGATAGCAGAATGTACTTGTAGCTGTTTATGCTGATATGCCGATAAAACTTCATGAAAATTTGAAAAATAGTTATTTGCACCTTTCAAACCTAGTCTATTATGCGTAGTTAAATAATAAAAGCCCAAAATCATATCTTGTGATGGCTGAATATTTGGTTCTCCAGTGGCCGGAGATAGAAAATTATTTGGAGCTAAAAGACATAATCTTGTTTCTAATTGAGATTCAAAGGATAAAGGAATATGTACTGCCATTTGATCACCGTCAAAATCCGCATTAAATGCTGGACAAACTAACGGATGTAGTTGAATTGCTCGTCCTTTAACTAATACTGGATCAAAAGCCTGTACTCCTAATCGATGTAAGGTTGGAGCCCTGTTTAAAATAATTGGATGCTTACTTAAAATTTCTTTTGTTAGATACCAAATAAAAGATTGATTACTATAAATAATTTTTTTGGCCTTTTTTATTGAATGACACAATCCTTGCGATAGTAATCGATAAATAATAAATGGTAAAAATAATTCAATCGCCATCTCATATGGTAAACCACATTGGTTTAACTGAAGTTTAGGACCTACAATAATAACAGATCGACCAGAATAATCTACTCTTTTACCTAATAAATTCTGCCTAAATCGACCCTGTTTACCTTCAATAATATCAGCTAATGATTTTAATGGTCGTCGATTTGTATCTACTACTTTTGATCCTCGTTTTCCATTGTCAATAAGTGTGTCTACAGATTCTTGAATCATTCGTTTTTCAGTTATTATAACAATACTTGGAGCATGTACTGATAATAATCTTTTTAGTCTTTTATTTCTAATAATAATTTTTCGATATAGTTCATTAAGATCCGAAGTTGCAAATCTTCCATTTTCTAATTTTACCATTGGACGAATCCCTGGTGGAAGAACAGGAAGAAACTGTAAGATCATCCATTCTGGTCTTGTATTGGTTGCTAAAAAATTTTCAAATATACGAATTCTTTTAATTGATGCTTCAACTACCTTTGTTACGGTAGAGCAAAACATTATACTACGGTTCGTTTCAATTTCTATTTTTAAATTAATATTTTTTAATTTATCATATAAGATTTCAACCCCCTGACGCTTTTTTCCAAATGCAAATCCAGGTGATTGATTCTCAGAAAAAAAATCTTCATATTTGAGAACATCTCCATCTTGTTCTGGCTCTTTTCCACTATAGATAATATTTTCAATTCGACTTATAGGAGAATCTAAAATCGATGCTAAAAAGCTTGGTGCTCCTTTTAAATACCAAATATGTACAACAGGTGTTAATAATTTAATATACCCCATTCTATGACGACGAACTCGAGATTCTGTTAATTCAACACCACAGGTTTCACAAATGCTAATTTCATCGTCTCTATGCTTATAACGACCACAAGTACATTCCCAATTTTTAACCGGTCCAAAAATTTTCTCACAAAATAATCCTCCTTTTTCTGGTTTATGTGTCCTATAATTAATAGTTTCAGGTTCAGTTACTTCTCCAATAACTTCACCTGTAGGTAAAGTTTTTTGTGACCATTCTTTAATTCTTTGAGGAGAAGCTAAATTGATTCTTATATATTCAAATTGTTCTTCTATAGTTTTCATTTAAATATAAATTTATTTTTTTATTAAAACTTACTTTTACAATAATTTCGATTTAAGAAGAGTTAATAGATTAACATTAGAAGATTTTATTTCACCATTTTCAGATTTACGGAGTTGATGAATAGTAATATCTAAACCTAAAGCGTTTAATTCTCGAAGCAAAACTTTAAAAGATTCAGGGATACCTGGTTCTGGTATAGGTCGTCCATTAATAATGGCATTAAAAACTTCATGACGACCATTAATATCATCTGATTTTATAGTTAATAGTTCTTGAAGAGTATATGCTACACCAAAAGCTTCCAATGCCCAAACCTCCATTTCCCCAAATCTTTGTCCTCCATGCTTTGATTTTCCTCCTAATGGTTGTTGAGTAATCAAAGAATATGACCCAGTAGAACGTGCATGCATTTTTTTGTCAACTAAATGAATTAATTTCAAAATATAAGATTTTCCAACTAAAACAGGATTGTTAAAGATTTCACCAGTTCTTCCGTCTTTTAATATAACTTTACCAGGAAAAGACTTATTAAATATCCAAGTTTTATTAGTTTTATAAGCAGCGCTTTTTAATGCCTTATTTATGAAAATGCGAGAAGCGTTTTCTCGATACATTTCATCAAATGGCAAAATTTTAAATCTATGGTTTAGATAATCACCTGCAAAACCTAATAAGCATTCAAAAATTTGACCTACATTCATTCGTGAAGGCACACCTAACGGATTTAAAATAACATCTATAATTGTACCATCAGGTAAAAAGGGCATATCATAAGTTGGAATTAATTTTGAGATAACACCTTTATTTCCATGTCGACCTGAAAGTTTATCCCCAATTTTAATTTTTTTTGTTTGAGCAATTGAAATACATATCCATTCATAAACACCTGGCTCTAAATTATCACCTTTTTCTCGTGAAGCTGTTTGTACCTCTATAACTCTACCTGAAATACCGTTTGGTACTCGTAAAGAAGTATCTTCAGGTTCAGGAGACTTAATATTAAAGATAACTCTAAGTAATTTACTTTCCGGTAGCTCTTCTTCTTCCATTATTGGAGTAATTTTACCAACAAGAATATCACCACCTTTTACAAATGTACCTTTTTTTATAATGCCATTTATATCTAAATTCGAAATTGCCTGTGTTTCAATATTTGGAACTGATTTTGTTATTTCTTCTACCTTCATACTGTTATCCATTAATTGAAGCTCACATCTTTCAATATGAATGGAAGTAAAGAGATCATTATGTAATAATCTTTCACTAACTAAAATAGCATCTTCATAATTATAACCTTCCCAAGGCATATAAGCAACCATTAAATTTTGCCCCAATGCTAATTCTCCACCATCTGTTCCCGGACCATCAGCAATACTTTGACCAGGTTTCACCATTTCACCCGTCCAGACTAAAGGTTTTTGTGTAATTATTGTTTCTTGATTTGAACGACGATACTTATCTAAAAAGTAAACTTTTGAACTTCCTATATTTTCACTATCTAAAATTATAATTTGATCTGAAGAAACAAAATCAACAACACCTTTTGACAAATTAATAATTACTACTAATGAATCGATCGCAATTTGGTGCTCAATTCCTGTTCCAATAATAGGTTTCTTAGGGTAGAGTAATGGAACAGCTTGTCTTTGCATATTCGATCCCATCAAAGCACGGTTAGCATCATCATGTTCTAAAAAAGGAATTAGTGAAGCACCAGCTGCAATAATTTGTATAGGAGAAATAGCTATAAAATCAACATTAGTTCCTTCGACTATTATAAATTCATTATAAAAACGTACAGGAACAGAGGTAGTTTGGAAAAAGTAATCTTTTGTTAGTAAAACATCTGCTGAAGCAACTTTATAAATCTTTTCTTTTTCAGCTGTTAAATAAATAGGTGGAGAGTTTTTTAATACTTTTCCTTTATATACCCTAAAAAAAGGGGTTGTGATAAATCCATATTTATTTATTTGGGCATGAGTGGCTAGAGAAGAAATTAAACCAGCTCTTTGTCCCTCTGGAGTTTCAATAGGGCATAGTCGTCCATACTGCGTTGGATGTATATCTCTTGCTGCCAAACTAACGTGTTCACTATTTAAACCTCCTGGGCCTAATGAACTAATTCTACGTTTATGTGTTAGTTGTGCTAAAGCATTTATTTCATCAAAATATTGCGATAGGGGACTTAATCCAAAAAATTCTCTAATAGAAGCAGTTAAAATCTTTGAGGTAACTAGTGCACTAGGCATTAATGTTGTCTTTTCAGAAATTTTTTCTTTCTGAATAAATGGCATAGATTTTGTTTGATTTGTAGTAGTCCGCTTTCGTATTTTTTTGACTCTAAACATTTCCGAAGTTAACTTTTCACTCGTAATAATGTTTTTTTTTAATCGATTTAGTGCTACTCGTATTTGAAGTTGCAAAAGTTCACCAACAGAACGCACTCTTCGATTTTCTAAATTGTCTATATCGTCTAATTTTTCATTATAAAAACTAATAGAAATTAATTTATCAATAACTTTTAAAACATCTAAAGAGGTTATAATTCTTATATTAATTGGTAAATTAATTGCTAATTTTTTGTTAAGCCTAATACGACCAACTTCTCCAAGATCATAAAAATTTTTATTTAAAATTTTTTCAGTTATGAGTTCTCGAACACGAAAGATTACTAAAAGAATACTTTTATTATAACTTTCAAAATTGGTTTTTTGAAACATTTTTTCATACACAACAGAATTAAGAGATTGCACGCTTTTACTAAGGAATTCATAATTTTGAACTGTTTGATAAATTTCCTCTTCTTCTAGAAAAAAACCTACCAAAAACCAATTTATAGGTATTTTATACTGTTTATCAACTTTCACCCAAATTAAATTATACTCTAATTCAAAAGTCAACCAAGATCCATATTTAGAAATAATTGTTCCTTCATAAAAAACTTTTTTTTCTTTTTGAATTCTTCTGTAATATAACCCTGGACTTCGAATTATTTGACTTACAATAACTCTTTCACATCCATTAAATATAAAAGTCCCTTTTTCAGTCATTAGAGGAATTTCACCAAAAAATACTCTTTCTTTATTAGAAAAATCTTCTGGTTGTAAGATTCCATTTTTTATTATTTCTTTTTTTTTCAATGACATTAGAACGTAAATTCGTAAATTAAAATTTCCTCGTTTTTGTAAAGCACTTAATATATTAAAATTAGGGTAATGTATTTTATATTCTTGACCATAAATTAGAAGTTCTATACCACTTTTTTTATTCACGATAGATGGGTAATTAATAAGCTCTTCCGGTATACCCTCTGTTAAAAGCCAACAAAAGCTTAATCTTTGAACCTCTGACAAATCTGGAAGTACTATAGGAAACGTTTGCCTTTTATTTTCCCACCTATTTAACATTTTACATTTACTCATTAAGTATTTAAAAACATAGAAATCTTTTTACATAGATTTGATTTTTTCCTAGCTGCAGTATTTTTATGAAGAATTTTTTTTTTTAGCTGCCTATCTATTTGACTTATAGCTAAAATTAGGGACTTTATAACAACTATTTTATTTTTTTCTGTAAAATCCTTATTATAAATTTCAACATTATTCATAAATTTCTTTTTGGAAGTTTTCATTAAAGAGTTATATGAATTATTTCTAATATTATTTCTTTTATTTATCTTTATACGTTTTTTCGCTGCTTTATTATTTGCCATGTCTAATTAGTTAATATTAAAAATAATATATTTATTATATAGTAATATTTTATTTTTAAGCAAATCCCAAAATTTTTATCTGGAGTTAAAAATTAAATAAGGAGAGAGTCGGATTCGAACCCACGGAACGCGTAAACGTTCATCTGATTTCAAATCAGACGCAATCGACCATCTCTGCCATCTCTCCTAGATTTTTATTAGTCTAACTAAATAAACTACAATAAATTTTTAATATTTATTATAGTTTATAATTTATAACTTGTTGAAAACTATAAATTAAGAAATGGAAATAATTAGTAATAATTAAGAAAACGTAGTTCCCTAGGATAAGAGTTATTTTACTCTAAGAAACTAGAAAAACAATTTATTTCCATTTAATAGAAGCTGGGTTAGGATTTTTTCCAATAGAAAAATCTCTTTTTCCAACTGGAATTCGACCTTCATTTGAGGTTTCAGGAAAAACACCATCTTTTGGATGTAAAAATTGTATTTCACCACCTGGAAAAATTCTATAGATTTTATAATCTTTTATTTTTAACTTTCTTAACTGTGTCCCTAAAGCTAGGCATTGTTCTTTGCGAGCCAAATATAGAAGGTTTTGACCTAATAACATTAGGGCTGTTCCAGCAGTAGGCATTTCAAAAAGTTGTTCTTTTTCAGAATTCCAAGTAATTACATATTTTTCTTCAAACTCTGCAGAACGTAGCCAACCGCCAGTACTACCACCAAAGATTGGCATATATTTATTATGATAACTAGACATTATTAAAATAATTAAAAAGTTTAGTTTGAAAATTTAATAAGTTTTTAAATTCATAAATTATAAATTTATTTTTCTAGCGGAGGCCGGATTTGAACCTGCGACTTCCGGGTTATGAGCCCAACGAGCTACCAAACTGCTCTACTCCGCATATTAATTAATATAATCATTCTTAATAAACAAATTCATCAATACATAAAATAAAAACTATTATTCGGGACGGCAGGATTTGAACCTGCGGCACCCTGCTCCCAAAGCAGATACGCTACCAAGCTGCGCTACGTCCCGTAATTATATTATACGCCGTTAAGCGTATAGTATATTAGCATTTTATAGATCTTGTCAAAATAACTTTAAAGAATTTAAGATATCGCTTCCTTAGCTTCATACATTACTTCTAAGGTAATAGTTTTTAATTGTTTTTTTTCTGCAAACTTCTCTGTATTTCTTTTAATTTTACCTCTAACAAAACCTGGTATTTTTTTTAATTCAGATTGGGCTTCAAAATTCCATTTAATTTCAGAAGACATATTATTAACAGATAATGTGGGGCTTAAAACTTCTTTTGTATCATGACCACCAAAAATTTCTAATAAATGATCTTCCATACCTAAGGTAAAAGAATTATAAATTAAATCTGCGATTTGATTAGCTCCTTCATAACCTAGAAATGGCCTATAACTTAATGGAAAATTTTGAATATGAACAGGAGCTGATATAACTCCACAGGGAATATTTAAACGTTTAGCTACATGTCTTTCCATTTGAGTACCAAATATTACTGCAGGTTCAACTTTAGCTATTAGATCACCAATCAAATTATGATCATCTGTAATAACAATTTCATCGCATAAATCACCTATTTCTTTTTCAAACCATGATTTATCATATTTACAGTAAGTCCCTGCCCAAACAACAGAAATACCCATTTCTCTTGTTAAAATTTTTGTCATAGCCGCAGCATGTGTCGAATCACCAAATACTATTGCTTTTTTACCAGTTAAATTTTGACAATCTATAGATCTAGAAAACCAAGCAGATTGTGATACAAAACGAGTTTGTATATCAATATATTTTTCAAAATTAACATTTACTTTGTTCTCATTTAAAATATATTGTATTTTTCTTATACAACTAGCTGTTTCTATTATACCCATTGGTGTTATATCAATAAAGGGTATCTGAAATTTTTCTTTTAAATATTTAGCAGTTAATAATCCGATTTCTCTATAAGGAACAAGATTAAACCAGGCTTTAGGTAAATCTTTCAGCTGTTGGACTGAAGCACCTTCAGGAATAATAGTGTTAACCTTTATATTTAAGTCACACATTAATCTCTTCAATTCTGCAATATCATGTTGATTATGAAATGCTAAATTGAATGAACCTATAATATTCACTGAAGGTTGAGTTGTCTTATTTATATCTAATTCATTATTTTTTTGAGCCTTTTTTATATAAAATTGTACAATTTGTTCTAAGGTTCGATCAGCAGCTTGCATCTCATTAACTCGGTAATGATTAACGTCAGCTAATAAAACATCCGCTTGAGTTTCAATTGAAGCTCTATTAACAAAATTTTGTAGATCTTCTTGTAATATACTTGAGGTGCAAGTAGGAGTTAATACTACTAAATCAGGTTTTTCTTCTTTATCTTTACGACTAATATTATTAACAACTTTTTCTTGTGATCCTCTAGCTAAAACATGCCTATCAACAACACTAGCTGTTACCGGAGTAAAGTCACGTTTTCTTTCTAGCATCGATCGCATAACATTAAAATAATCATCACCTAATGGGGCATGCATGATAGCATGAACATTTTTAAACGAACTTGCAATTCTAAGAGTTCCTATATGAGCTGGCCCAGCGTACATCCAATAAGCTAATTTCATAAATGATTTATTAGGTTAATACAAATTATTATTAGAGTATTTAGTTAAAATATTCTATAGAAGATACATTTATTATAACACATTTATGAAATTAAAAATACTTAATGATTTTATTTAATAACTTATATTAGATTTCAATTCGTATTTAATACGAAGAGAATAAAAACTTGTTTACAAATTATTATTATTATAGGTATAATATGCTGTAAGGAATAGGGTCGATGCCCGAGTGGTTAAAGGGGGCGGATTGTAAATCCGCTGGTTTACCTACGTTGGTTCAAATCCAACTCGGCCTATGTTCAAAATAATCAATAATAAAATAATTGTACGTTGAAAAATTTATTTTATGATTTTTTTTGTCTATCCCACCAAACAAAATCAGGACCGTCTCTACCTAGATGTACCTCTATGGCTTCTCGCAAAAATGGATTACTTTCATATTTCCCTAAAATGGCTCTTATAGAACATGGTATAAATATTAATACCCAACCAAGAAATGTTAATAGCGCAGCTTCTGATCTATCTTTTGAATTTAAACAAAAAACCTTTGTGATATTAAGAAATAGTTCATGTATAATACCTTGGAAAGATAGAATAATAATGCCATACATAATATTATATCTTATAAATCTATCTTTTGGTAGTTTGTATCGTATAAAAATCCCATATCCTAACATTAAATAAATAAAAGGTAAAAAAGGTATTTGTTGTATAAATTGAAGTGAATCTACAATAAAAGTTGGTAAAAAAAGTCGAACAATATATGGATGTGTTTCCTCAATTAAAGGTAAATGGGTATTTATAATATCTAAATAAGGTATATAGTAACAAAATAAAGATAATATTCTTTGTAAAATTAGTCCATTAAATTTTACAAACCATTTCCTTGGTTTTTTAATATTAAATTTTTGCTCTACTAAAAATCCAAGTACTAAAAAAAAAAAGAGGATAATTTCAATCCAGTAAACATCAAAAAAAATTCTTTTAGTTGAGATAACATATACGGTAAACATCATAATTTATATAATTAAAAATAAATAATTAGCAATATTCTTAAAATCCTAATTATAATTAATGTCATTCAAAAACGATTGCTTAAATTTTACAAATTCAAGATTAAATTTAATTTTTGCTCGATTAGTTTTTCCTCCAGATATTACTTTTTTAGGGAAATATAATAGCCAAAATTCTGAAAAAGAAATATAACTTATTAAACTACTAATTATCAAGAAAAAAAAAACCAAAATAAATTAATTTAATACCCGGATCTGACTTAATTTGTATTCCCGTCGAAGAAATTATATCAGTAAATTTGAAACCATTAACATTTTCATTCTCCAAATTATCCCCAATATTAATATTTTTTATAAACTTACCATCAATGTTATATAATGTAAGTTGTCCTCGATTATCTTTAATAAGTATAATAAAACTTTTCAAACTACTATTAAAATTAGGCAGAGAACTAATCCAAACTTTTTGATTTGAAGAACTAATCTTTGAAATTGGTACTTGAAAAACCTTTAAAGAATTATTCTTAGTAAAATATTTTAGGCGTAATCCTAAGATACCCCAATCAGTTTGATATATTATTAGATTTTTCAAAAGTAAAGGATTATTTACAGAAATAGTTTTTCTTTGAGTTTCTATGCCTTGACCATTTAACACAGAAATATCTGTATAAAATTGTTTAATTAAACCATTTGATGTATAGATAGACCAAAAGTCATTAATACGAAAGGTCTTTTGCGGAATTGAGGAAAAAATACCATTTCTTACAATATTTTGGATATGAAAAACTTCTGTTTTTGGTATTAGCTCTTGAGAGTTAAAACCATTTATAGAACCTAATGTACTTCCTAGTAAAATACAAATAATACTTAAATGAACAATAATAGGTCCAACTCTACTTATTAATCCTTTATATGCGTATAAACTATTATACTGTTGATAGAGAGAATACTGTTTATTAATTAGAGCGTAACTTAAATGCGTGGAAAATACTTTGTTACGATTTATTTTAAAAGGTAATTTTTTATATTGATTAACTTGTTTATAAAAATAATATCGTCGTGAAAATTTTAAAGTTGGTAATTGTTGAAGAATAGTACAAGAAGCTAAAGAAGAACCAAATAAAAAAAGTAATACTAAAAACCACCAAGTATTATAGATATTGTTAAAACCTAGAAAAAGAATAATTTTCCAAAATGGTACCATATAAATTGTTTTTAAATAATGACCTTGATAAAATTCAACTTCTTTATTTTGTTCAATAATGGAACCAATACTAATCAATAGTGAAATTAATAATAATATTATTATGGCTAATTTTAAATTAGCTAAATATTTAAAAACACGTTTAATCATAAAATTAAATATCATTTGAATAGTATTTAAAAAATTTTAAGCGACTCGAATTCTCCCTGAAGAAGCCCAATTCTGTATTACTTGTGTCCGCAAGGGATCCATTTCAAGAATTGGAATTGTTTCTTTAATAGCAATTAAAATGTCGTTAGTTGTAAATTCTCGATGTTCACTGAAAGCAACATACATTGCATCAATAATAGTTTGTTCAATTTCTGCCCCCGAAAATTTCCGAGCTTTCTTACTAAGTTTTTTACTATCGTATTTATGCCAAGTATCGGGCCGAAAACGCTTTAAATGAATTTCATAAATCATTTTTCTTTCTTCTATTGTTGGTATTCCTAAGAAAAATATTTCATCAAACCTTCCTTTTCTCAATATTTCAAGAGGTAAAGAATAAATATCGTTTGCAGTAGCAATTACAAAAACAGGAAGAATTTTTTCAGCTAGCCAAGTAATAAAAGTAGCTAAAACGCGACTTGTTGTTCCATTATCTAAATTCTGTTCAGAATCACTAAAGGCCTTATCAATTTCATCTACCCATAAAACACAGGGTGCTAGAGATTCTGTAATATTAATCATTTCTCGAACCCTTGATTCAGATTCTCCAACAACTCCACCAAATAATCGACCAACATCTAAACGTAAAAGTGGTAATTTCCATTCATAGGCAACAGCTTTAGCAATTAAGCTTTTTCCACTACCTTGCATTCCAATTAGTAATAATCCTTTTGGGGTAACTAAGCCATAATTGCTAGCATCTTCAGAAAAGATACCAGTTCTAGCGTTTAACCATTGTTTTAAATTATAAGCTCCACCAACATCTTTTAGAGTTGATCGAACCGACCAGAATTCCAATAGTTGAGTTTGACTAATCGCTTGCCGTTTTTCTTCTAAAATTAATGATATCGAATTTTGGTCTATTTGTTTATAAATTACAACGGCTTTTCCTAAAACTCTTCTAATTTTCTCTAATGATAAACCTTGACATGCCTGAATAACTTTTTCGAAAATACCTTGTGATAATTGACCCTGAATGGTTAAATTTTTAGTAAGCCTTATTAGTTCTTTCTTTATTTCTTTAGGAGTTGGCAAATTAAATTTTAATATTGTTATATGATCTTTAATATCATCAGGTATTTCAACTTTGGAATCAATAATAAGAATTGTTTTATGTTGTATCTTTAATACCTGAAGTAAATTCTTTAATTTTCTAGAAATTGTTAGGTCTTTTAAAAACCTTCTAAAATCTTTTAAAAGAAATATACTTGGAGTTTTAGAATTTATTTTATTAATAAATTCAAGAGCCTCTAGTGGATTCCGTTTACCAAATTCTTTTTTTAGAGGATTCATTTTATACCCTTCAATAAAATCCCAAACATACAAGTTACTATAACTTTGATTAAGAATATTATTTCGAATTGTATATTCTAAACGATCTTCTTCAATAGTTAATACATAAATAATAGGGTAACGTGCTTTTAATAAAATTAAAAATTCTTCTTGAAAAGTCATGAGAAAATACTTTTTTCTTAATATAAGATTAATGTTCTGACATTATAGCTATTTTTTCTAGAAGTTCCTTATTTAGACTTAAGACTCGGACTTAAATTTTTTCTTTTTTTTCGTCGGCGTTTATTTATAATTTCACGTCCTTTTTTATTTTGCATGCGAGCACGAAATCCTGATACAGCAATAACTTTTTTCTTCGTTCCACATAATGTTCTTTTTGTCATGTTTTTTACTAATTCAATATATATATATATATAAATAAATAAAGCTCAAATTTTTATTAATATAATAATACTATCACAAATAAAATCTTTTATAGATTATTTTTTAAATAATTCAATTTTTATCAGTTACTATAAGATTAGAAATAAAAACTTCAAAGATAATTGAATCTCTACAATCTTTTAAAGTAAAATTTAATAAATTTGTTGCTCGTTCATCATATTGAAGGAAAGGATCCTTTTGAGCATATGCTTCCCAACTAATAGCATCGAGTAAAAAACTCATGTTTTCTAGATGTTTATACCAATAAAAATCAATATATTTAAAAAATATAAGTTGATTATATCTATTTAGTATCCTCGAATCTGTACAGCAAGAATAGTGAGATTCTTTACACATATAACTTGCCCAAAGTTGTTCATAAAGAAATTTTTTTAATCTACCTAGTTTATTTACATTATTATAGATTACACTAGTTGAAATAGATAAACGATTTAACAAGTTAAGAATTTTTGTTGTTAAAATTATCTCTTTACTTTCTTGATTTTGGGAATCTAGATATTGAATAAAATCATCAAGAAAACCTTCACAAAATTCCATAACCAAATCACGGATTAAAGGAGTTGAAAGGACTTTTTCCCGCAAATAATAAATAATTTTTCTTTGTTTATCTAAAACTTGATCATATTTATTTAATGTTTTACGTTGATCATAATAAAATCCTTCAACTTTTTGCTGTGCAGCGTCTAAAGAATTAGATAAAAATTTAGAATCTAGAATTTCATTATCTATTTTTAATTTTAGCATTGTTTCTTGAATTTTATTCCCACCAAAAATCCTAACTAATGGATCATTTAGACTTAAAAAAAACCTTGAACTCCCGGGATTACCTTGTCTTCCTGAACGTCCTCGTAATTGATTGTCAATTCTCCGAGATTCATGTCGTTCAGTACCAATAACATATAGTCCACCTAGAGATTTTACAGTCTCTGATTCTTGTTTTTGTTTTTGTTTATATCTAATTATTAACTCATTATAAAGATTATAAATGAGTTTTTCTAAAATATTCAACCTTTTTGTAGAAATATCAAAAATAGTTAACAAAGTATCTAAATTATTTTGTAAGTATATAATCAATCTTGGGTTTTTTTTTAAAGCCCTTTTTAAACTAAGTAAATTAATATCAGGAACAAAAAAATTATCTTTTTCAATTAATTTTTTTAATATAAAACGAGTATACTCAATTGCTTTATATTGAGGATTTCCACCTAATAAAATATCGGTTCCTCTACCTGCCATATTAGTTGCGATAGTAATAGAATTTAAGCAACCTGCTTGTGCAACTATTTTTGCTTCTTTTTTTATATTTTCAGGTTTCGCATTTAATAATTGATGTGGAATATTATAGGTTTGTAATAATTGAGAAAGTATTTCTGAATTTTGAATTGTTGTTGTGCCAACTAATACAGGTTGTCCAATAGAATATATTTTTAAACACTCTTGTGCTATCGCTCGCCATTTACTAATTTCATCAATAAAAATAAAGTCATGTTTATCTTTACGTATCATTTTCTTATATGTGGGTAGAATAAAAACAGATAAATTATAAATATTTTCAAATTCTAATTCTTCTGTTTTTGCAGTACCGGTCATACCTGAGATTTTTGGGTATAATCGAAAAAAATTTTGATAAGTTATTGACGCTAAAGTTTCGCTTCCTTTTAATATTTGAATATTTTCTTTTGCTTCAATAGCTTGATGTAAACCATCTCCCCATTTTCGTCCTTCCATGATTCTACCTGTAAATTCATCAATAATGATTATCTGATTAGCTTTTAATATATAATGAATATCCCGAAAAAATAGATACCTTGCTTTTAATGAGTTTAAAATATAAGGTATCCAAGGATCTTGAATACTATATAAATTTTCAATATTTAACAAAATTTTTGTATATAATAGGCCTTTTTCTGTTAAGCTTATTTTTTTCGCTTTTTCATCAATTTCGAAATGTATTTTGTTTTGCAAGTATTTTGAAACTTCATTAGCCTTAAAATATTTTTCTGTCATTAAATTAGATTCACGTGATATAATTAAAGGTGTCCGGGCTTCATCAATTAAAATAGAATCAACTTCGTCAATAATACCGAAATTAAATGGCCTTTGAACTAAATCCCTTTTATCTAATATCATATTATCCTTTAAAAAATCAAAAACTAAATCAACATTCGTTACGTAAGTTATATCACGAGAATAATTTATTCTACGTTCTTTGTTAGACATTTCAGATTGTATTAAACCAACTTTTAATCCTAATGATCTATGTATTTGACCCATCCATTCTGCATCGCGTTTGGCCAAATAATCATTTATGGTAACTATATGTACTCCATTTCCTGATAAAGAATTAATTACAGCAGGAGAGGTCGATACTAAGGTTTTTCCTTCCCCCGTTCTCATTTCAGCAATTTTACCATCATTTAAGACTAATCCTCCTAAAATTTGAACATCATAATGTCTTAAATTAATAGTTCTTTTAGAAGCTTCTCTTGTTATAGCAAAAGCCTCAGAGATTATTTTTGTGTCACTATTATTATTTTTACAGATCAGATATTTTAGCTTTGCAGTTCTACTTTTTAACTCACTATCGCTTAATTGTATTAGATCATTTTCAATTGTATTAATATAATCTAAAAGTGGTTGATATTCATTTAAAACGTTTTGTAGTTGTGAAAATAATTTTATCATTTAGTTATATTTTTGTAAATAAAATCTAAATAATTTTAGACTCTAACTTAATTGTTTACATTAAGGTCTAAAATTAAGTTTTAATTATAATAATAATACTAGCATTAAAATATAAGACTATAAGCTAAGGGACTTCGTAAATCATCTGTGGGAGCAACAAAACTTCCCATTATAACATTATTAAATCTTAATTTTGTCCAGACAATAAAATTTTGATTTATCGAAATAATTGCTGAACAATTTTCTTTTGATAAATTTGCATCGGATAATTTCTTTTTTATATCATCTAATTGACTAGATTCTAGAAAATAAGGTGAAGACAAAAACCAGAAATCAGTAGGTTTTTTTTCTCTTCGATAATGTTGTGTTCTCTCACGGAAAACTTCTTCAACAGGCTCATCACGTAAAAAAAATTTAGTACTTGCAATAATAAAATAATAAGTTGTTAAATATTTTTTCATTTTTTTATTAGTTTGTATTTTACTTTTTCTTAAAAATCTTTAATTAATTAAGTAATATTAACAAATTTCTAAAAAGTTTAATAGAGTTAATTATATGAATTATAGTTAACTCCATTAAAAAGTTTATTGATTGATAAATCATAGATTTTATTATTCATTGTACTATAGAAATTCTATTATTATTAGTTTATAAAAATAAAATTTCTATAGTACAATTTCAATCACTTTTTAAGAAATCTAAACCTTTTAAAGGAGAACTTGATTGAGCAAATTTTTGAGGTATCATTTGTCCTGCTAAGTAGGCCTTTCTACCAGCTTGAACGCCAAGATTCATAGCTGTTGCCATTTCTATCGAATTTTTCGCTTGAGCTATAGCACTATTAATTAAAACAGCTTCAGCTCCAAGTTCCATAGCATATGTGGCTTCACTTGGTGAACGTATACCTGCATCGATTATTACTGGTACTTTAGAATTTTCAACAATAATTTTAATATTTTCAATATTTTGAATTCCTTGACCCGAGCCTATTGGTGAACCTAGAGGCATAATAGTGGAACAACCAATATCTTCAAGATGTTTTGCTAACATTGGATCCGTATTAGTATATGGTAATACACTGAAACCCTTTTTTATTAGGAATTCAGCTGCTTTTAAGGTTCCAATAGGATCAGGAAATAAGTATTTTGGATCTGAGATAACTTCTAATTTAATAAAATTATTTTCTTGTTGACCCAGCCTTTTTGACAACTCACGCCCTAAAAATGCTAATCTTATAGCTTCTTCGGTTGTTTTTGCACCAGCTGTATTTGGTAAGAGCCACAATTTATTCCAATTAATTCCAGCAATTAAATTATTGTTAGTGATAGTAGACAAATTAAGTCTGCGTATTGCAACAGTTACTATCTCAGTACCGCTTTTTTCTAAACAATTTGTCATATCCTGTAAATTTTTATATTTACCAGTACCAACAATAAGACGCGAATTAAAACTCTTATTTCCAATGATTAGTGGGTCTTGTTTTATCATAATAATAATAAAGTTTTATTCATTTTCAATAATAAAGCTGTTATATAGATTTATAATAATCTAAGAAAACATCAAAAGTATAATGCTATTATGTTAAATAAAATATAATATAATATAAACTTATAAGCGAGTGACGCGATTCGAACGCGCGACGTCAACCTTGGCAAGGTTACGCTCTACCACTGAGCTACACTCGCATATTGATTACACAATTAATTGTATCATAAGAATAGGTAATTTAAAATAACTTAAATCCAAATAGAAAAGACTTTGAATAAAAAATATGTCCTTAATTTATCTTTAGATAAATTAAGGACATATTTTTTATTCAAAGTCTTTTCTATTTGGATTTCGTGATGGGTCATTAGATAAAAAACCAAATATAAAAAGCGAACTAAAACCCGTCACAATAGCATAAACAAATAATTTTAAAAAATATAGACTTAGCATAAAAATCTCCAATAAGTTTATTTATTATTAATTATATATCAATTTATAGAGATTTATCAAATACAATTATTAATTATCATCTGTAAAGTCTGTATCAATTATAGTATCAGTATTATTTGAATTTTCTTTTTCTTTAGAATTTATTGGATTGGCCATATCTTCTACAATTGTTTGTGCTAATTTCTGTAATTCTTCGATTTTTATTTTTAAAGTTTGATTATCAAACTCATTTAATTGTGTAATTCCTTTAATTTCATTAATATCTTTTAAAATCTTTTCTTTCTTTTCATTAGGTAATTTTTCTCCATATTCTTTTAATTGTTTTTCAACTTGATAACAAATTAAATCAGCTTGATTTTTTAAATCAATTTTTTCTTTTTTTTCCTTATCAGCCTTAGATGATTCTTCAGCTTCTTTTATCATTTTTTCAACTTCATTTTTCTCTAAATTTGAAGCATTTTGAATATTAATACGTTGCGTTTTACCAGTACTTTTATCTTTTGCAGTTACCGACAATATACCACTAGCGTTAATATCAAAAGTTACTTCTATCTGTGGAACTCCTCTTTGAGCTAATGGTATTCCTTCTAATCTGAAATTTCCTAAACTTTTATTATCTTTTGATAATTTACGTTCTCCTTGTAGAACTTCAATATCTACACTTTCTTGATTATCAGCAGCAGTTGAAAAAGTTTCTGATTTTTTAACTGGAATTGTAGTATTTCGAGGGATCATTACTGTCATTAATGATCCTAATGTCTCAACACCTAATGATAAAGGGGTAACATCTAATAAAAGAATATTTTTAACTTCACCTGCTAATACGCCACCTTGCACCGCCGCACCAATTGCTACAACTTCATCAGGATTCACACTTTGATTTGGTTCTTTTTCTACTATTTTAGAAACCAAATCCTGTATAGCTGGTATACGAGTTGAACCACCAACCAATACCAATTCATTAACTGTCTCTTTATTAATACTAGCATCCTTTAAAGCAGCTTCAACAGGTAATCTACAACGACTTATTAAATCTTCACAAAGTTCCTCAAATTTGACTCTTGTTAATGTTTCGTCTATATGTTTAGGTCCGTTTTGATCTGCGGTAATAAAAGGAAGATTTATATTAGTTTCTGATAAACTTGACAATTCAATTTTTGCTTTTTCAGCAGCTTCAGTTAATCTTTGTAAAGCTTGAGGATCTGATCTTAAATTGATAGTTTCTTTTTCCTCAAATTTTTGAAGAATGTATCCAACAATCTTTTTATCAAAATCATCTCCACCAAGTTTAGTATCACCTGATGTTGCTAATACTTCAAAAACACCATCTCCAACTTCTAACAAAGAAACATCAAATGTTCCACCACCTAAATCAAAGATAAGAACTAACTCATTATTTTTCTTTTCAAGGCCATAGGCTAAAGAAGCAGCTGTAGGTTCATTAATAATTCTCTTTACTTCTAATCCTGCAATCCTACCAGCGTCTCTAGTAGCTTGACGTTGTGCGTCGTTAAAATATGCAGGAACTGTTATAACAGCTTCATCTATAGTTTGGCCCATATAAAGGCTCACATCGTTAGAAAGTTTTCTTAAAATCTGTGAAGAGATTTCCTCAGGGCTGAATTGTTTATCTAAATTAGAACAAATAACTTTAACGTTATCCTTACTATCTCCAATAAGCTTATAAGAAACTTCTTTTGACTCTTGATTCAATTCACTAAATTTTGAACCCATAAAACGCTTGATAGATGAAAATGTATTTTCAGGATTAATTACAGCTTGTCGTTTTGCTATTTGTCCTACTAACAAATCTTTATTTTTTGTATAAGCAACAATTGATGGTGTCGTTCTAAGCCCTTCAGTATTATTTACAACTGTTGGTTGACCACCTTCCATAATAGCAACTACTGAATTTGTAGTTCCTAAATCCACCCCAAATATTTTACCACTAGTTTTTATATTTTCAGATGTACTCATAATATTTACCTTCTGGTTAAAGTTTAATTAAATTTACAAAATATTCTTAATTATAGTAAGTAGATATCAATTCTCTAATTATAGCTAACTTGCTTATATAAAGAAAAGCGTAGTTTCCGTATCATTACTATGTCGGTAATTACTATATCTATCAAAAAAGAAATATCTACTATTCAATAGTTAAATAAAATCTCGGAAAGAGAGGGATTCGAACCCTCGGTACAAAGAATTTTGTACAATAGATTAGCAATCTAACGCTTTAAACCACTCAGCCATCTTACCATAAAAATGACTCTGGCTGGACTTGAACCTGCGACCAAGGGCTTATGAGTCCCCTACTCTAACCACTGAGCTACAGAGCCTAATAATTTATTATTAAAACAAATATAATAAAGTTATTATTATTAAATCAATTTCAAAGTAAAGATAAATTTATTTTTCTTTTTCCTATTTATTGACAAAAAATTATTTAGCTATCACATATTAATATGTGATAGCTAAATAATTTTTGTCAATAAATTAGGAAAAAGACTTGGGGTTGTATCTCAATTTGGTTAGAGTATCACCCTGTCACGGTGAAAGTTGCGGGTTCGAGTCCCGTCAATCCCGAAAGTCAGTTTTTTAAATTTTTATTTCTATTTCAAACTAGGAAGTTTTCTCTATGTTACTTTATTACTAACTACTATACATTCTGTTGTTAAAATCATACTAGCAATTGAAATTGCATTTTGTAATGCCGATCGGGTTACTTTTGCTGGATCAACAATACCAAACTCAAACATATCTCCAAATTTATTTGTTTCAGCATTATAACCAAATTCGAAGTATTTTTCTTCTACTAAGTCTGTAATAACACTACCATTTTTTCCAGTATTACTTGCAATTCTTTTTAATGGATCTTTAATAGAATCCGCTAAAATATAAGCTCCAATAAGTTGATCATCTGTTAAATTTTGCTTTGCCCATAATTTTAATGGATTCGATAAATGGGTTAATGCTGCCCCTCCGCCTGGGATAATACCTTCTTCAACTGCTGCTCTCGTTGCATTTATAGCATCTTCAAGCCTTAGTTTTTTATCTTTCATTTCTGTTTCTGTTACAGCACCAACTTTTATTAAGGCTATTCCTCCCGAAAGTTTAGCAATTCGATCCTTTATTTTTTCAATATCATATAAGGATTCTTTCATTGAAACTTGTTTTTTTAATTGATCACATCGAGTTTTAATATTATCATTATTACCATCTGTAATAATAGTAGTTGAATCTTTGGTAACAATTATTCTTGATGCTTTACCTAATAAACTGAGTTCAATATTATCTAAACGTAAACCTAAGTCCTCACTAATTAAAGTTCCCTGTGTTAAAATAGCAATATCTTCTAATAAATATTTACGAAAATCTCCGAAACCAGGGGCTCTAATAGCTACGACATTAATAATACCTCTTAATTTATTAAGAACTAAAGTTGATAATGCTTCTTTTTCTATATCTTCAGCGATTATTAATAAAGGTTTTTTTGTAAATGCAACTTTTTCTAAAATAGGAATTAAGTCTTGCTGGACTAAAGTAAGTTTTTTATTTGTAATTAAAACAAAAGGATTTTCATATTCAACTTCTCCTTTTTCAGGATTTGTTATAAAGTATGGAGAAATAAAACCTTTTTCTAATCTCATACCTTCCGTTATAGTTAATTCGATAGACGTATTATTACTTTCCTCTAAAGAAATAATTCCGTCACGTCCTACAGTTTTAAGAGCTTTTGCAATCATTGACCCAATTTCTTTGTCATTCCCAGAAGATATTGTTGCTACTTGTTCTATTGCCATATTATTTTCAATAGGACGAGCATATTCTAAAATTTGATTTGTTAAATATTTTGTAGCTTTTTCTAAGCCAAACTTTAAAGAAATTGGATTTGAACCTGCGGCTACATTTTTCATTCCCTTTTTAACAATAGCATAAGCTAAAACAGTGGCTGTGGTTGTCCCATCACCAGCCACGTCATTTGTTTTGGAAGCCGCTTGCCTAATTAAAGATACACCAGTATTGGATATATTATCTTTTAATTCAATTTCTTTAGCTATACTTACACCATCATTAATAATTTGAGGGGAACCATGCTTTTTATCTAAAACGACGTTTCTTCCCTTTGGTCCTAAAGTAACTGAAACAGCTTCGACGAGTACTCTCATTCCTTTTTCCAATGCTTGTCTAGCTTCTTCTTGATATAATATTCTTTTATTCATCTTATTAAAATTAAAGTAGAAAGTTTTTAAAAGTGAAAATATTTTTAAAGATATTTGGTGTCCAATTTTTAAATTTATATTAAAAATTAGAAACCAAAGTTAAAAGTTAGATAAATAGCTGTTGATAAAAATATTTATAGCAATTAGGGTATAAATTATTCCCAACCCTTTTCTGATTGCGATAAAACAAAACTAGCAACATCTTCAATATCATTATCGGATAAACGACCACCAAAAGCTGGCATAGCATTTTTTCCATTAGTTACCTGATAAGTTATTGACTTAACATTATCCATCTCGTTTTTTGATAAAGCGTCTTTTCGTAAATTTTTTTCATAGATAATAACATTCTCACCACCAGAATGACATGCCGAACAATTAGCAGTAAAAACATTTTCTCCATGGTTAATATCAACGGCTTGGACTTGAGTACAAAAAATAATAACAGTTAAACAAGGAATAAACAAACCCAAAAAAAAATTTTTCATTAATAATTCTCGTTTAGAGTATTTTTTAATTTAACAAAATAAAAATCTATTATTTTTTTAATGTAGAATAAGAGATTAAAAATCTTTGCTATGTTATAATGTTAATTAATAATAAATTTTCCCGCCCCCCCATTTTTCAGAAACAATTTTTGGTTGTAATAAAATGTGTCCTGCAATATCTATCAAATCGTTTTCATCTAAAGATCTCATTCGCGTAAAAATGTTAGCACTTTTAATACTTGGATGAATTTCAGCAATCGATTCTAAACCATCATAAGTTCTTGGATCTTTCATATAATCCACTAAGGCATTAATGTTATTACGAGCTGGTTTAGCTAAACTTAGTGCTTCTGGATCAAGTCCTAAATTAGGATTCGTTTTTGTAATACCACCAACATGACATTGTCCACAACTAGAATTAAATAATCGTTTTCCTCGTTTAACTTGTTCAGGTGTTAATACTTTTGTTTTTCCATCGTTAGTTACAGGAATTGTTCTTGTTGCTTCATCTAGTTCAATAGCTAAAACTGATAAATTAGTTAAATTTATTATAGACGCTATAGCGAAAGTTATAAAAAATTTTTTGAACATATTAAAATAAAATTATGAAATATTTTATTATATTATTGAAACAAAAAAACAAAAGTTACCTTACCTTTTTTATTTAGATTGATTAAAATAAAAGTCTGGTAATTATAATTGTTCCTTAATTTTTTTGCTATTAGACCTCTAAGTCTAATATTCTCCCACCCAGCAACAAGTACTACACTAACTAAAAGAACTTGACTAAAAAGAAGTATTGGGTCAAGTCGCCACCCATGAATAATTAAAATAGAACCATAAATTAAGCCTAATGTTGTAAAAAAAATATCTTCATCACGACAAAGTTCTGGTCTTATAATTCTTAAAAAATATAAAAGTAAGACACCAATAATTATTATTAAGCCTAGAAGAAAATTTGCTCCGAAGACTATATTTATCATAAATCTTTAAGTCTTGAAAAATTTATTTAGCAGATCGTTAAATATACGGTTGTTCTTTATTAAGTTAGACTTAATAACACAATAATATTATAACTAAAACAAACTATAAAATTCCCATATTGGCTTGGTCAAAAATATAAATTTAAAATTTTACTTTATCTTTATTAAGACTAATTTCTAAAAATGAAATCTCAATATGAGGTAAAAGATTATTAAAGTGAGTCAAGTACTACATTTAATAACCTTTTATTTTTTTGGTGGTACACGAGTTATAGCATCTTTTTGACTCACAAAAGATAATGCGACTGTAATGGGTAAAACTACTATAATTCCACCAGCAATTAAGCTATATAAAAAATTTGCTAAAGAAGGTGTCATAATTTTATTTTTCTTTCTTTTTTATTTAGTGAATAAAAGGATAAATTTTCTTGAAATATATAGATGTATATCTATATGTTTTGTCTATACTTCTAGAAATATTTAATAATTAAAACATTTAAAAAACTAAAGTTTATTCATATAAAAAAATAAAATCTAAGATTATTATAATATATTTTTAGCTAATATCATTATAGAAATACTATACTACACTTTAATATAACATATTATATATGTGTTAATTTTTGATCGAAACTGATATAGATGTATTTTTATTAGTTTTTTTAAAAAAAACTAGACCTTCTTTAAGTGCATATAAAGTGTAATCTTTTCCAATACCTACATTTTGACCTGGTTTAAATTTCAATCCACGTTGTCTTATTAAAATATTACCAGCTTGAACTTGATGACCATGAAAACATTTTACTCCAAGTCGTTTAGACTTAGAATCTCGGCCATTTTTTGTACTTCCTGCACCTTTCTTATGAGCCATTTTATTATTTGTAAAAATATAAAAATAGTATGGTTTATAGGTTAAAAACTATTATTTTTTATAATCATTATATGAAAATAATATATAATAGATTTAAAAAATTTGTAAACTTCAAATTTTTTATAACTTTCATCTAAAGGTAGGCTTTTAAATAAAAATATGATATTATTAATATAAAGTAAAGAAATTTAGATTTTTTAATAAAATATTTATATTACAAAAAACGAATGAAAAATTTAAACTCAAAAAAGAAAGTTCTATATTTATCAAAAAAAATTTTAGATTTTGTAGAGCAAACTTATATTAAAAATAAGGTCCCAAAAGTATTTGTTGGTGATACAGTAAAAATAGGAGTATTAATTAAGGAAGGAAATAAAGAAAGAATTCAATATTATCAAGGTATTATTCTTGCAAAAACTAATAGCGGTATTAATTTAACAATCTCGGTTCGAAAAATATTTCAGGGCATTGGTATAGAGAGAAAATTCTTAATTCATTCTCCAAAATTTGAATCAATTCAGATAATAAAATCTGCTCGTGTAAGAAGATCTAAACTTTATTATTTACGTAAAATTACTACAACAAAAGGAAGTCGCCTAAAACAGAGATTTAATAATAAAAATAAATTAATTAATTAAAATTGCATCTGGCTGGGTTCGAACCAGCGTTGTTCTAAAAAGAAGACGGATTATGAGTCCGTTGCCTTCAACCACTCGGCCACAAATGCGCATTATCATTATATAGAAGTATTTAGAATCTTATAATAATAAGGAACTGGTGGGATTTGAACCCACGTCCATTTTAAATAAATGTCGAATTAACTAATAAAATCACAGATTTAGTTATTCTTTTAATTAGGGATAATTAATTAAATTTTTCAAAATTATTTGAATTTTCTAAATATTTAACCATTAACTCATAACAATAATAATAACTTGAGTAGTTAATTTTTCTAAATAAAGGAAGTTTTTCATCTTCAATATATCACAATAAGAAAATTTCAATATTAAAATCAATATAAAACTTTTAAAAAGTTTTAGGAAAATATAATTTTTTACCTATTTCAATTAAGAACTATATCATTAATTGATACTAAAACTAAAGAATTCTATACAAAAACTTGGTTTTTATTAAAAATAATAATATTATTTGCAATTATTTAATATCTTAATAGTTAAATCTGCTTATTAATTAACATTAATTACAAATGTCAAAACCATTACAGTCCCTTATTTTGACTATAATATATATATTATTATTATATATCATGATTTTAAATTAATAATTAAATTTAAAAAACCAAAAGTTTGTACATATTTAAAATGTTGTATCTAAAAATTAGTCGTTAAAAATAATTTTTAATATTATAAATAAGAGCTATACTAAAGTATATAATTGTTAAGATCTTGATTAGATTATCAATTGAATTTTCAGCTTTACTAGAACTTTCAAAGATTTTAAAAGGGTCTAGATTTTCTTGTAAACTTTGTTCATTTGGGCTCCTAATTAATATAATAAGAACCAGCAAAAAATTAACTAATATTGATATTATACTAATAAATTTCATAAAAGTTATATTAATATCAATTGATTAATAAACATTGGTGCATATAATAATTTATTTATTATTGTTATTTTTTGTTATTCTCCTTGAACTTTTAATAATAAAAATCCAAGAGATAAACCTATGAGTACCATACTAAAACATAAAAGACTAATTGATAAAATTTCTTCACCCATAAATTTTTCAATCCTTATGATTAAATTTTATATTTATATTATCTTAAATTTAAAACCCATTACGACCCCAAACAATTAGAGAAAGAGAGAATGTAAATATCATCATTATAGTAGCCCAACCTAAACTAATTATATCCATAAATATTTTTTTAATACTTAAACTTAACTATGTAAAATCAATTAACCATCATTATATATTATATTTTGAAAAGAAGTCAAAATATAATATATAAGTGTATTTTATAATTCTAGAATAAACCTAATGTTAATGCTTTATTTATTGGTAAACAAGCTCCAATACCTAACCAGATAGCTATAAACGTTCCAATTAAAAATACAGTTGAAGCAACTGGTCTACGGAATGGATTCTGAAATTTATTCACATTTTCAATAAATGGAACTGTTATAAGTCCAGCTGGTACAGAAGCCATTGCTAAAACACCTAATAGTTTATTTGGTAATACCCGTAATAAATTAAAAGTTGGGAAAAAGTACCATTCGGGTAAAATTTCTAAAGGCGTTGCAAAAGGATTAGCTTTTTCTCCTATAGCCGAAGGTTCCATAACAGCTAAACCAATCACTATTACGAAAGTACCTAAAATACAAATAGGAAACATATAAAAAATATCATTTGGCCAAGCTGGTTCACCATAGTAATTATGTCCCATTCCTTTGGCTAATTTTGCTCGTAATTTTGGATCTGTTAAATCTGGTTTTTTTAATATTGACATAATTTCTCCTATTTGATGTTAATATAATACTATAAGTTAAAATTTTGTTTATTTATCTAATAACTAAAATCAATATGATATATTACTAATAATAATTATAGCGGACCTGAAATACCTTGTTTTCTTATCATTAAAAAATGAGTGATCATTAAAGCAGCTGCGACTAGTGGTAAAACAAAAGTGTGGGCACTATAAAAACGTGTTAAAGTATTTTGACCTACGCTTACCCCTCCACGCAATAATTGAACTATAGGTGGACCAATAATAGGAACAGCTTCAGGCACTCCAGTTACGATTTTACAGGCCCAAAATCCTACTTGATCCCAAGGTAGTGAATAACCTGTAACACCAAAAGAGACTGTAGTTACTGCTAAAGTTACTCCTGTAACCCATGTTAATTCACGTGGTTTCTTGAACCCCCCTGTTAGATATACACGAAAAACATGTAAAATTAGCATAAGAACCATCATACTTGCAGACCAGCGGTGAATAGAGCGAATTAACCAACCAAAATTAACTTCAGTCATAATATATTCTACTGATGCAAAGGCTTCACTAATACTTGGCCTATAATAAAACGTCATAGCAAATCCTGTTGCTACTTGAACTAAAAAACAGGTAAAAACAATACCACCAAAACAATAAAAAATATTAACATGTGGGGGCACATATTTACTTGTAATATCATCAGCAATTGATTGAATTTCTAGTCTTTCTTCAAACCAATCATAAACTTTACCCATAATCTTAATTAGATTTAAAATTTTAAAAGTTTGTTATACGCAATTAGGCTTAATTGCCAGAAACCAGATTTGACTGGTGACACGAGGATCTTCAATCCACTGCTCTACCAACTGAGCTATCCCGGCTTTTATACAAGAATTATATCATATATATATATCACCTATTCAATAATATTTTATATAGTATGATATAAAATATTCTTCTAAAATATATCTTAGTTTAATAAGTCCGTTAATAAAATTAATTAATATAATTATAATTATATCTGAATTATCAGAGAAAGCTTAAATGAATGATAGTTACTCTTCATTTAAACTTTCTCTGATTAAACAATTTCAAAAATATCTTCAAATTTTTTTTTTACCTTATAACCTGAATCTATTACTTCTAAGGGATCTTTTCGTAAGCGATGACGTAAACATAAAATAATAATTTTTTGAATATCTTCGATTTCAACAATTTTTTTACCTTGATATGCCGCATAGGCTTTTGCAGCACGATTAGTCACTATATCCCCTCTTAATCCATCTACACTTAGTTCGCTACATACTTTTGATATCTTTATCCTAAAATCATAAGATAATTCAACCGTATCTAATAATTTTTGAGCATCAATAATTTTTTGTTTTAATAATTCTTGCTGATCTTTATACTTATTTACCCAAGCATAAGGGTCTAAATCAAATAAAGTTCTTTCTTCAACAATTTTTACTCGTAAATCTGGATCTTTTACCGTTTTAATTTCTGCGTGCATACCGAAACGATCTAATAATTGAGGTCGTAATTCTCCTTCTTCAGGATTACCTGATCCTACTAATACAAATTGTGCTGGATGACGTATAGAAATACCTTCCCTTTCTACAGTATTCCAACCTGAAGCTGCTGAATCTAATAAAATATCAACTAAATGATCGTCCAACAAATTAACTTCGTCGACGTATAAGATACCTCGATTAGCTTTTGCTAATAAGCCTGGTTCAAATGCCTTAATTCCTTCTGTCAAAGCTTTTTCAATGTCAATTGTGCCACATACTCTATCTTCTGTAGCTCCCAAAGGTAAATCGACCATAGGGATTTTTATAAGTTCTGTTTCAAATTTTTCTAAAGATTCTTCATTAGGGTGACGGTTGAAAGGATCATCCTTTATTACTTCGATTTTGGGTAGTAAATCTGCAATTGCTCTTATAGTTGTTGATTTTCCAGTTCCTCTATCTCCCATAATCATAACTCCTCCAATTTTGGGGTCAATAACATTTAATTCTAAAGCAAGTTTCATTTCTTCTTGACCTACAATAGCTGTAAATGGAAATATTGGAGTATTTATATTATTCGAGGTTTGTTTATTCATACTTTTTTAATTACAATATAAATAGTGGTAATTTCTTTTTTTATAGAATAAAAAAAAGAAATCGTATAATAATATATAGTATTAAATAAATATATATATATATTTATTTAAAGCCTATAGATACAATGTCTTAGCTAAACGAAATGCTAATAATGCTGGTATTATAGCTAAGGTTAATGCTATTAGAATCTCAGTATTTGTCAACATATTTATAATTAGTATTCCTTATTTTTTTTTTTTGAAAATTTAAACTCTTTCTATATATTATAGTACTATTTATTTCAATTGTTTGCCATACATTAATAAGTTGTAAAACTAAATTAAATTAATTTTAAAAATGACTTCTTTATTTCCCTTAATATACTCAATTACTCTCTTTTGTTTTCTAATATTAATTATTTCTTTTATTATAAAACAAGTCATCGATACGCAAAAGTTAGAAAAAAAGACATTTGAACTACAACTATTAATAAAAAAAGATAATACTTCATACGAAGTATATTATAAATTAGGTCAGTTATATTTAAAAAAAAAACTTTTTCCTAAAGCAATTTTAGTATTTCGAAAAGCTATAAATAATTGGGATATAAATGATAATATTGGACTTGGACATCTATATAATATTATAGGATTTACCTACTTTACATTAAAGGAATATAATCTTGCCATTTATTACTATAAAATCTCTCTCAAAATTATTCCTGATTATACTATAGCTTTAATAAATTTAGCATATGTATATGAAAAACAAAATTTTCTACTAGATTCTTATA